GCAGGGCCAAATCAGCAGCAGGAGAACTGTACTAACCTGCCGCCGGTGACTTTCTCAGGGCTCCGCAGGAGAAGAAAGAAGGTCCGAGTCAAATTTCTAATGAAGCGAAGGTCCCCTTACTCCCTATTCTCTCTTAAAGCTTTATAAAGCTCCGCGAGAAAGGGTTGGTTAAGAACTATTGACTGTAAACCATAGCAGTTACACTCACTCAATGGAAATGTTCGCCTTTGGAATGAAGATGGATGAGCAGGCACTTGAGCCTGGAACTGATGAAATTCGGGGGAAACATGGAACCGGTCAGTATACTGGGGGGGCGAGACATGACCGCGACTTAAGATTCAAGTACCGTCGAAAAGACTAAAGGAACGGGGGGAATGACTACCTGTAATAAAGCACAGGCTAATACGAGCCGACCAGAAGAAGCAAGGCTTAGATTACCAGATCCTGGACACAATCTTCCTAGAGATGGAGAGCCCCTTGCCTCGCCTTTTCTAGGTTTTTTTCTGAGTGTTAAAACGGGTAGATTTTTCATTTACCAATGAATTGGATCCGCCCCGATTCGATCAATAATGGGATTCTTGGCTAGAAGAAAGGTTCTGTGACATGGACGCCCAGCCCAACTCGATCGGTCGGTTGGCTCACCTAACAGATGATGAGATTCTCGATCGATTTGATCGAATTTTGAAAACTCTTTTTCACTATTCAGAACAGTAGAGCTTTCGATCAAGATGTTCTCGCCTCCCCCGTTTGGGCTCTCGCTCGAATCGGAACTTTTATGCGTTGGTAGGCTTTCGACTCAATCTAATAGCCTACCTATCGGGCGCCAATAAAAGAGAAAGTTTTCGCATGGGCTCATCATCTGATGCAGAACTTATTTCATAACCACCATCCATCACCAATCACATTCCATATCCCACTTCAAACTTTTCGATTCCTCGGGTAGTCTCCTCTATAAAATAAAGGCATTCCAGCTTCAGAGGCAGGTGAGCCGGGTCAGGAAGGAGTTTGACTGCTGGGATGGGATCGGATCCTATTCGAAGTACTCCACCACGAAAAAGAATCTTCGGGTTGGATAGGCAGTAGAGATAGGAGTTCGGGCGGGCTTTCAAGACAGAGATGCACTACTCCATCTGGAAAGGGCTTTCCCTCGAAGACCAGAAGGGAGTCAAAAAATGAATAGAAAAAATCCCTTCCCGGCCGACGGGACTCTACGTCTGGGTCTTATTCCATCTCAAACTCGGATTAGGAAGAGTGCCCTTTTTCTACAGATCAATCATAATAAACAATACAAGAAAAGAAATGGATTCTCCTGCCGGCGAGAAAGGAAAGGAAAAAAGGGGGAGATAGGGAAGAGGAGATTAAGGATAGATAGTCACTCCACTCCATAGATAGTGAACACAGATTTTTGTTTCATTTTCAATTCCTTTCAGGTCAAAAACGCGGACTGCTGGTGGGGCTGTGCCCATTCTCCCTCTTCTTCCGCTTTACAACCGGAATAAGGAATCACCCTACCTGTCGATGAAAAAATGGGATTTTAGAGGCGACCAACGGAAGCTCGACTGAAAGGAGAGGAGCGAAAGGCTAGCGGATCAGAAAGATTTTGTTGGAATGTCCTACTCCTGCCTGAGCTTTCCGATCAACCAATCCCCTATTTCAGGGACATCTCTGTTTAGGTAGGGCCAGGGATCTCTGATTAGTCGAATGAGCCCATCCCTCTGGCCTATCATTTATTGGTCGATCCGGCTGGCGGCTCCTGCATCTCCTGCGTCTCCATGGGGGCCCTTCATACAAGTTTGCTGCTAGGAGCCCCTCTAGTCGAATCAATAATCAATAGAAGTCCCAATAGAAGTTTACTGACCCGGCTCGTCAATCGACGATCTACTGCTCCCTCTTAGTTGCAGATGCCCATGCTTTGATTCGAAAGCCCTAGCCAGTGATGAATCCCCAGTAAGATCGGAGTATTGAATTCCTCCTCCCTTCACCAGTTTGAACCCGTCCCAGCAACGAACACCTTCCTACTGAAAGGTGAGGCTCTGCCCTTCCCCTAGAATCCACTCCGGGTCGGAGGAGCAGCTAGTCCAACTTCTTGAGCAGCCGAGATATTGAACAACGAACATTTGATTGAATTCCTTGCCAAACCCTGGGATGAGAGGGAAGGTCGATTTGACTCGAATCCTGGACCTGATCTTTAATCCTACACCGGTTAATGACGCGATGGGAGAAGTTTTGATTATTTCATTTTTTCATCAATGATGGCCCAGGAGAGGTTTGAAGATACTCGACTGTAAAGGAGAGGCTCGTCCATGCCCAATCCCAATGGACAAACCTTCGATCCGCCCTTAGCTCTATAATCCACCCGTCTTCCCCAGTCCCTGAAAGCCCTCCTCTCCTGGGCCTAGCCCTCTTTCTCAAAAAGAGTCTTAAGTTCAGCGGCTTTCATCGTTGACGAACACCTGCGCTAATAAGACAAAGAAGTGGGGAGTCTATGCCTTGAATGAATCAGTAACAACGGATTAGTGGAATGAGGGATCAAGAGACGGATAGGGGGGGAATAGCCTATCAATCATTGGTGGACCTTCCCTTGAACGGTCACGGAGCTCTCAACTGAGTTGTTTAGGTTCTGGAATTCCATCTCTAGTTGGGGGTTTCGGTTCGAAGGTTAAAAAATGTGGTGCGGGTTCATCTCTCTCGACCAGTTCAGGCTTTCCTTTGGAAAGGGTGATCGAGGGGACCCAGACTTTAGATCTCTTCTCTATGGTGGGAGGTTTTTTTCGTATCAAGAGTGTGTTGGGGAGGCCAGGGAAGACGGATTGGATCGAGGGGCGATGCCTATGCCTCTTCTTTATCGATAGAATTCCCATCATTTGCAGTCTACGGCGAAGGAGACAAGGGCGAGGCACCGAACATGTTCTATCCTCAACCTCCATCCGTCATTAGTAATCTCAATCCGCTGTTCCTATTCACTAGTACACTGCGCGCTACAACTAGCAGCCCCTTTACTAGTAAGGGAAAACGCTAGCGCGCAACGGCTGAAAAGCCAGCAACCTGTTAGGAGTAGGTTTTGGCTTTCCCCTTTTTTATTATTAGTAAGAAAGGTTTGGAACCCTATACAAGACAAGACAAGGGGCTGCTTGCTGCTCGCCTCTATCTTTAAAGGGGCTTATGCACTCTACTCGCTGCCTACTCCACTCGTTATCACTAAACGACGAAGCCAAGAGCGGAAGGAGGGACTTGAACCCTCAACCTCAGCCTTGGCAAGGCTATGCTCTACCATTAAGCTATTTCCGCCAGCTACGGTAGTGGCGAAGCACTACTGAGCAATTCACGTATCACTTGATACGGACGACTTCTATTTTTCCGCCGGACCACACTCTTGACCCCCGATCGAGCTACGAGCACGAGTAGGTAGGCGGCTAGGGGGGGAGAGGCGGCTGGGCTGGGAAGGAAGGGTTCCCCCTTCTTTTTGCTTCGCGTCAGATGAGATGATGATTAGTGGGTCAGGTCCAGTGTGTGCTCTTGATCACAATCACTAAAGGGGCGGGCTGGCTGGGCTGCTTTTTCAATCAATCTCCGGCCGTTCAGTGCCGCTATTGGTGCGAGTTGTAAGGAATCTTGGTCTCGAGTCGAGCTGGGGCTTTTTTCATTCTCGTAACGGGAGTGAGTGCACCGCAAGACCAGACAAGTTACTCCTTCGCCTCGCAGCGGCGGCATCTGTCTTTTAAGTGAAGTAATTACCTAAGACGGCTCCTCTTATTCTACGATAATCCAAGCAGCAGCTCCACAAGTCCGCTCGGAACCAGTCGATTCCTGAGCCATTCGTTCTCCCCTCTCGGTTGGCCTTTGCCAGCCACTAGAGCAAGTAAGAGAACAAGAGACTCTTCATGAACTTCAAGAACCGCAGATTTTGACCGGATTGTACACCTTTGTGTCTGGCTATGTATATGGATGTGCATAAAGAAGGGACGGGACATCTCTCTCCTTTGGGGGGGAAGAGAGAGGGAATAAGCTGCAGCGGCACCTCACGAACTTCTTACTGGGGCAGCACCATCCTATAGCATTTGCGAGTGTTTGAATGCACGTGTTTTGTTTTCATATTCCTGCGCAGTTAAGAAATTGTCCCCAAAGAAACCACTTGTGTCTTTCTTGGATATGCTCAGTCCGGGTATAGATGCTATGACGTGAAATCCAAGAGACTCGATGTATCCTTGAATGTTCTCTTTAATGGGGTCGCCTCATATTTTCCTTAACCTAATGTTTCAGCCCCGGGGGAGAATGGTGATGGAGATGTATTGCGGCCTTCTCCTGTTCATCAACTCGAACCTCATTCTTCTGCAGTTGATGTTACGGATCAGCCTCACTCTTCAGGCCAGCATCTTCTGCCGATTGTCAGCCTGTTCAGCTGACCTCAGAGGATTCCAATCACCCGGCACAGCATGTTTATTCTCGGCGGCGATTACAGTCTGTTTCCCAGGGTAAGACTACTCCAGAAGATCAGCAGTCTAACCCAGTTGCTTCCCTGCCAGTCGCTTCCTCAGATTCTGGATCCCTCTCTCAGGTTTGTCGATCCTCTCAAGTTTCTTATTGAAGTATTTTTGTCTTATCTTATGTCCCCAAAACATCGAGCTTACCTCATGTCAGTTCAATCTTCTCATGAACCTGAATTATTTGCTGAAGCCTTCAATCATTCTTGCTGGAGAAATGCTATGCAGGAAGAAATCAATGCCCAGGAAAAAAAATAATAAGACTTAGTCTCATTGCCTGCAGGGAAACAAGCCATTGGCTGCAAGTGGATTTACCAAGATCAAGCATAAAGCAGATGGCTCGATAGAGAGATACAAAGCTAGATTAGTAGCTAAAGGCTTCCGTTAGGAAGTTGAGTCGAACCCCGATAGGGAAAACATTTGCCCCAGGTTGCTAAGCTAAAATGACCACCATTCGTGGCATTCTTGCTTTGGCTGCAATCAAGAAGTGGCCCTTATTTCAACTTGACGTGAAGAATGCCTTTCAACAACATAAGGGAAGGGGGGATTCGCAAGAATAAGTTTCTATTCAGCCTCCTCCAACTCCAGGCTTCTCTTCTCCTAGGAATCCTAACTTGGTATGCAAGCTCAAGAAAGCGATTTACGTTACGGCCTCTGACAACTAAAGCAGGCCCCCTTCAACGCTCTTGGTGCCTGCTTTCAGAAATTTAGCTCGTTTCTCACTGCTTTATTTTTGAAAAAGGGTTCCCCGTGCGGATTCTTCCATGTTTGTTTGTCGACGTCATGGTCGTTGCCTCATTCTTCTTTTATATGTTGACGACAACATTCTCACCGGGAATGATTCTTCTCTTTTATTCGATTTCATCAAGGAGCTTGGCAACCAATTTGTCTCTTTCATCCGCTGCATTACTTTCTCGGCATGGAGGTATCTCGCTCCACCTCTGGACTTCGTCTAACCCAAACAAAGTATACTCTTGAATTCTTATCTTGTCCATCCTGCCCTGCGCTACGCCTATATCTCCGGGTGCCAAGCTATCCGCCCCTACTCAACTAAAATAAAGGAAGGCAGGCTGCCCTGACGACCGACGCTCTACCTCGGGCTTTTGTTCTTGGTCGGAATCTCATTTCCTGGAGCGCTAAGAAGCAGCCCCTTACTCACCTCTTAATCTATAAAAAAAGCCCTATTAGTAAAGCTTTGAAGCAAGCTGCTAGAAGTAGCGCGCTAGCATTTTACTAATATAATAGAAAGTCAAGGCTCTTCTCATCGAGAGTAGGTTCTTTTCAGCGTTGTTTGTTATGAGTTGTATGGGACCAGAATTTCAGTGAAGGGGCTGTCACATTGTGGGGAAACCGACTCCAGTTGGGCATGACACCAATTGAGTATTGATGGGGATCTTAGCAAAAACCAATCATGTTGTCTTTTAGACAGTCACCCCTCACACCCACCCCCAGATACTGGTTTTGTTTTGTGAAGCTAATTGCTTTTCCTTTTGTAATTTTTCATTGTTGTATAGTCTTGTTGCATTGCCTTTTAAGATTCAAAATGGAATTCTAATGTTGTACCTAGCTCAATGTCCGCCAAGTTATTTGACTCTCTTCCCTTAGCCAAAGGATATTTCCTAAATTGACATTTTTATTGCAGTATTGAGATATACAAGCATAACAAAGAAGAAAGAATAGCTAGAACGTGGGGTACAACCGCACCAGGATTGCCATATGTCGAGGTTTTTCAAAGCCAGCTGGAAATTGGCTCATAGGTAGAGATCTGGAAGTGCTAAAGCCTATCAAATAGAATGATGGGCTTGATCACTACAGGCTCTTTCCCCAACAACTCCGGAAGGAATTTGATAGGCGTCAGGCTGATGCAGTTTTTGCATTTCAGTGTTGGAACCCTGTGCATAATGGGCATGCCTTATTGATGAATGATACACGCAGGCGACTTTTGGAAATGGGTTACAAGAATCCAATTCTACTGCTTCATCCTTTAGGAGGTTTCAAAAAGGCTGATGATGTGCCTTTGGATGTTCGGATGGAACAACACAGCAAGGTTATTTTTATCAATTTCCTCTATATAGCCTTTGATAATGATGATCTGATGAGCCATGCTGTGATAACAAATATTTTTTCACCCTAGGAAAAGAAAATCGATGCCATTCTTTTTGTTTTTCATTTCTCTAAAATGAGTCTATTTGCTGTGGAATGGGTGTTCATGGATTTGTTTTCAAACAGGTTCTAGAAGATGGAGTTCTTGACCCTGAGACTACCATTGTTGCCATATTCCCATCACCTATGCATTATGCAGGTCCAACTGAAGTACAGTGGCACGCCAAGGCACGGATAAATGCAGGTGCTAATTTTTACATAGTAGGTCGTGATTCTGCTGGTATGGGTCACCCAACATAGAAGAGATATTTTTTTATATGACCCTGATCATGGAAAGAAGGTGCTAAGCACGGCTCCTGGCCTGGAGAAGTTCAATATTTTGCCATTTAGGGCAGGTATCATAGCTTCTTGCCTCGACTGTCGAAGCTCTTTTTCTCCTCTATTTTTTGTCTCTCCTGATTTTCTTGCTTATAATTTATTATCTTCCAAGGCCAGAAAAAAAAACTCCATCTTCTATTCCGATTATAGTGCATTAATTACTCTACAAGATATTCCAGACTTGCACAAACACCAACAAACACAACGGTCTTATTTAAATTTGAATACTCGATGGTTACTCAAGCAGTTCTAGAATTTTGAAAATCACCATTCTAGAGATGGTCTACATTCGTTTTTAAATTCTAGCGACCTTGGCTGTGGACTAGGTAAATGATGTTTTCACATAAGTTCCTTTAATAATGAAATAGCTCGTGATAGATGGCCGGTCATTACATAGTACAACACTATCAGTGATCTCTCTTGAAATTAATGAGAGTGGGAATTTTTTTAAGTGATCATGTTTTAGTATGTTTTAAAATTGGAAGAATAAATGAAATGTTACATAACATGGCAAGCTACGAAATATCTGAAGCTAATTCTAAGCTTGATGTAGAAACTTGCTGCAGCTGCTGCTAATTTGGACTAGGCAAAAGAGGGTAAGAAACTAAACATTTTGAGGACAGCACATAAAACAATTGGTTCCCAAACAATGCAGAGCAAGTAGATGCTCTTACAAGACTGGGCTAGGTCTAGTACATGAGATGCCATTGTTTACTGTTTTTCTTCCACTTTGATATGTCTGTTCATATCTAACCTCAATGTGGTGGTTATTACGTCTTTACTTTTGAGAGTTTGTAATGTATTTGCTGGGTTTAAGTTCTGTGGCATAAGAGGTGATGGAATTCTGATGTTTTAAATACAAGGTTCATGCATTCTTCCTTTTAATGTTTTCCCCACAATGAAGCCATTAAATAATCTTTTGTCATTATATTGTGCAGGTGGCAGCATACGACACTGTGGCAAAGAAGATGGCATTTTTTGATCCATCTCGTGCTATTTCATAGCCTCTTCATCTCTGGAACCAAAGTAGGAACAGTATCTGATTCCCTGGTTATCTCAGCAGGCTCCATGGATCTGAAAGGAGTCATTAACTATAAGATAGCCTCGAATAGTTCAAAATTCTTGCATAGATCCTGGTCTATAATTTTTCTCCATAAGTGGGTTATATTGGGCTGTTTGGGTCAGAAAGTCCCAGGTTATACTTTTGGCTAAGAGCTACCTGCAACTCTAGTGTGGTAAATCTACATATTTATTCTCATGTGCCGTGATTGGTGTTATAGTTCAGTAAGGCATACCTAGGATGTAGTATTGAAGAAACCAATGGGATGTGATGATTTAAGCATTTCAAGTTCAATTAACATTGGCAAAGAATATAACAGCGAATAAGAAAATCTGTTTTATGTCATAGTAAGACCTTTTTTTAAGAAAACAAAGGAAAAGGCTAGCGCTGCCAATTATGTGTGTCCTTTAGTCTAGGGTAATGTGGCATTGGGTACACTTTCCTGCATGTTCTTTTTGCTTCTTATTGTACAATTATCATATCACATGGTTTCATAAAGTTGGTGTTCAAGGTGTTGAAGTTTCCTTTTATGAACCTTCTCCTTCTCCCTAGAATTGTTACGAGGAGCAAAAGAGTACTTGGCTATTTTTCTGAGGAATGAGCTTGTGAATGTTGAAGATTTTATATCTAAATGGTGTTGGAAACAATCATGTCATATAAACAACCTATATGGTTTAGGGTATGCTCATTGTTTTGTTGCAGATGCGGACTTATGCAAGAAAGGGCTACGAACCCTCCAGATGGTTTTTTGTGCCCTGCTGGCGGTTGGGAAGTCCTTGTCAAATATTATGAGAGCTTGCAGGCAGAAGAGGCAACACAGAAGCCAGCTGTTTTATCTGCTTAAATCTATGATTTATTACCAGAATTTCATGCAAGTTAGTTCAAGCAAAAGAAAGAGTTTGACTTTGACCCTTGGTGGTTGGGTTTCAATTTTGAACTAGGTTGTGTTTGGTATGAATGTAAAATATTGAATTATTTGTTATTCATTTTTAAGACAATTATTTATACGCAAGAAAAACTTTTTAGGGGTGCCAAATATATAACAAAGAAAGTGGTTTTCTCACATCCAGTATTGACCTCGTGTTCTATTTTTGCACGGGTTTCAAAAATTACCTTGAAGGCGTGGTTGGTATCATCCTCTCAGCTTGAGCTATAGCTCGGTCGCTAATGTGTGTGCTTGTGTGGGTTTTGTGTGTCTTTTCTTAATTTGAGTGGATTCTATTGAGAAACACCACTGTACAAGTACAAAACAAACATGCAGCCAAGTTTGTTACGGATCCCCCAAGGGGCGTGTCTAACTACCTCATAGATAGCATCCACAAGACACTGAATTAGCCTAGAAATGGATGCATCTTATTGCTATCTCTCATGACCTTTTGGTCTCCGGTTTCACTGGAAAATTGGAAGGTCACAAACCGCCCTCTACAGTTGCAAATGTGAAAGGGTGCTAAAGCAGGATCCGTGACTATGAAAAATGACTGCTCAATCGAAACTTGAGTCATCTTGGAGTAAGTCAAGCCACATACTCAACAACGTCTCTGTCTGAACTGTGAAATCCCTAAATCGAAACACACTAGAATAACTTCAAACACTGGATCTGCAGATCTACGTGTATTCAAAAATTCTGGTCTTCTTCAATCAGGTTCTCAACCCAATCAGGGAACTTCCAAAGACCAAACGATTTAATCCCAAACTATTTCTGGCGGAACCTTCCGAGTTTTTTTTAGAGAAAAATCACGCTGAATTTTTGCGATATTTTGAAACTTCTTGTTTCAAAGCGGCGAAACCTCGAGATACTTTTCACTTGTCTTCTGCGAGTCGGAGACCTTACTTCTGCGACTACTCGAGACTTGCAAAAGTCAACCTTATCTCGACAAAATCTCCTTAAAGTCTCCTCTATCTCAGAGTCTATTCTAAAATAAAAAAAGAATCCACCAATAGCCCTAGAATAGATTGAGTTACATAGTGCCGCCCAGATTTGGAACCCACTTTTTAGAAGTTCATATGCACGCATGCATGTGTCATCACCTCATTGGTCGGAGGTCCAAGGGGTCCATAGAAAAAAATCTTATTCTTTTTATTTTTATATTTCTATTATTTTTCTTAGAAGAGAGAAAGAGTAGAAACAAAGGGTACGCTCTCTAGAAGATTTGCTCGGGGCTGTTCACTTTCACTTGGTCGCCTGGTATCTTGAAACCTCTTTGCTTGCGGGGGCAGGAGTGGAAACGTCTGAGAGAGCGCTTCGCGAAAGAATCGTGTGGCGTGGTGAAAGGTTTCCCGTTGGGGTTTCCGGCCCCCTTGGTCTTCACCTAATTTTTGAAGAGGGGAGGTGAGTTGATACTCAACTCTCTCTCTCGCGCCTTTATTCAGCTTGTTCCTGTTCGTCTATTCGGGACGGGGCAGGCAGCCCACATACATGAAGAGAAGAAGAGAGGGGGGGGTTCCTTGATATTAAGGTGTCAAGGCGGTCGAAGAAGGCCACAAGTGGAAGCAACCGATGCTTTGGTCATTCTCTTACAGAGCCTTGCTGCTAGTCCGTGCTTGCTGTCATGCTGGCAAAAGCAGGTGTTTCGGCCGGTTTTACCTACTATTGGATTTGAACCAATGACTCTCGCCGTATGAAAGCGATACTCTAACCGCTGAGTTAAGTAGGTCAAGCTGAGTCAAGTCAGAGAAAATAGACCCCTATAAGATAAGAGAAAGCCGCGCAACCAGAGTTCCCCAACCTTGTATAGGTTGGGGGCGGAGCGCTAAGAAAGAGAAAGCGTTATCACTATACGAAATGAAGCAGCAGCTAGCACGCTAAGATCAACCACTTGGAGAACGTGGAGCCTTTCTTTCTCGGTCGTCTGTCTTAATAGTTGTGGATTCCGATTCATGCGGTCGTTCTCTACTGCATTGGTCTTTTCACTCCCCACTCTCAACCATAACAAAATGTTTCCACTATATCTCTCAGGAGTAGTCAAAGGAAGTACGGCGGGTCCGAGTAAGAAAAAATTCACTAAGAACTAGGGCATACAACAATGGATCAATTCATTCAACAAGATCCGTTCGGATCGGACCAGGATGAATGGGATTGGTCTGACCTCTCGCTCAGATGGTTGACTCCCGCCGCCGACAGATGTCCCATGCCACGTTTCGTGAACAGCTATGCCCGAGAATGAATGAATTGTGATATAGCGCCGAATAAGCCACTGCTCTATTCCCGACTCGAAATCTATAAAGGACTTTAAGGGAGAGAAAATAGGGGGCCCTACACCATACATCCTGCTGCCTCGGGACGACTGCACGTTACATCATAGCAGCACGACCAAATAAAGGCGGAAACCCCTTGTATAGGTTGGGCGTTCCTGCGCACCCGGCATCCTGCAAGAAAAGGCCCCTTACTATAGAACAAGCAACGGATTGAGCTGCGCGAAAGCCGTTGCTCGTTAGCGCATCCGTTTTCAATAAGGACGTTTAGGCTTTACTAATAAGATAGAAAGGGCTTTTTCAGCTTACTCTGCTACAGCGGACCGTTAACAGGGTGCCGCGGTTTGTGGGCTTGAAGGACTTAGCGCCGTGACAAGTGGTATCAGAGCCAAAGGTTAGGCCAAGCCATCGCTAGTGGGAAGAAACCGTAGGCTAGTGCCGTCGAAGAGGCTCGACGGAGATGGTTCGAATCAAGCGAAATCAAAGGCATTCGTTGGCACCCGAGATGCTAAGGATCGAAGACTTTTTTGATATGGAGCGGCTTGTCGGACTACGTCCGAGGAGACGTCGGTGAATACGGCTGCCATGTATCTTGATGGTTCAGCCAAGTTCTGGGTGGCGGACCAAAAGACGTAAAGAAGGCGGAGCGTGAAGTGCAATTAGATCCATTTTGAATTTGAAGACGAGCTTCAGGCAGAATGGAGGGTTCCTGCCCGGTTGTGGTCCGACATGTTGATGAGCCTGAAGCAAACAGGCCCCATGCCGATCTTCGCTTGGGCCGGCTCCGAGGCTCTACCCTGGCTTTTCATTGGTTCCTCCCCAGGGCCCTTTATCATATCGTGCGTGCATCTTCAAGCAATCGGGGGAGGCGCCGAGTACATAGACGAGGCGGTCCCGGGAATGAAAGCCCATTCCCTCGTGCTCTGGAACTCGGTTTCACAAAAAAGGTTCAATCTTGTGAAACCGTAGCGTAGGCGAAACCTGGCAGCCCGCCCAGAGTTTGACCTTATCCGGTCCTGGTTTGAATCTTTCCTTCCTTCCCCCAGCAGCAGGCAACAACACTGGGAAGAAGACGATCAGGATCTCACGTGTGGCAGCTGTTGGAACAAAGTCCTACATCCAAGAGGTACCTACCCAGAGGAGAGAAAGGAAACTCACCACTCATTGGTGAAAGAGGAGAGAGAAAGGACCAATTGAAGGCCCCGGGGCCGGAATGCGGTAGGGTCTTCAAGCCCCACGCTCGATTCTCGAGATTCATGGGCCTAGAACTTCGATCCGAACCTTCGCATCTATTTTATCTTAGAGGATGAACCACGCCTTCGTTATCGCCCCTCGCTACTGCTCAACCTCGCTATCGTATTGATTCTTGCCGGCCCTTCCAGATTCCAATTCCTTATTGAGATCGAGATCTTGTTCCATTAGACCCAGTTCGGTCAGATCAGTTCCATAATCTAGCTTGCCCGGGCTGGGCCGGGCTTGAAGTCTTTGGTCGGGCCGGCCGTAATGAATGATCGTTGTTCGAGAACAAAACAATAAGACTTAAGGGTTTCGCTATCGCTCTTCGCCTAAAGCCGTAACTTCGTTGTTAAACCTTCGCTATCGCGAGAATATAGCGATCGAAGACGCTCAGCTGCTTCGCGTATTACGAAAGCCGTATTGCCCGAAGGGCATGCTGCAAGAGCGTGGGTGAGTGGTAAGCGTAGGAGGCGCGCCCGAAGGGGAGCGGCAGCAGTGTGGTTCCAGGTGCCGTCGCGTCATTGAGATCTGCGGGGTGGCGGGGACTTCGACTGCCTTGTATCGGGTGAAGAGAAGGGGTGGTAGGCTTAGTAGGGCTCGAACCTACAATATCACCGTTATGAGCGGTACGTTTCAACCAATTAAACTATAAGCCCCTACGGATCTCTACATGCAATTCGCTCACTTCGGGAAGAGCGGACGGAAAGAGGGGGCCTTTGCTCTATCTGCTTCTTCCTCTTCCCAGGAATGGAATGAAGAATTAGATAAAAAAAAAATGATTATCTTATTCTTTATAGATAGATATAGAATATTATATATCTATTTTTAATTATAATAACGCGACTCAAACGGGCGGAGGCTCTCTATTTGCTTGCAATGCCGGCTGTTCGCCTTTCGGAAAGGTTTCGCCTATTTGATTCAAAAGGCGCTACTAATGTAGTACAGCTAGTGTTTGTTAGTAGTACAACAGAATGCCGTTCGCCCCGCAAGCCCTTCGTATGCAAGCCCTACTGAAGTACCAAAGGCGCGCTCAGTGACTTTCGTAACCCAACTCTTTAGTAGTGAGTTTGAGAGTGGTAGGGCGACCTTCAGTATTTCAATAGTAGTTGAACAAACAAGCCCACTAATAGCTTTTTTTAGTTTTGTTTTCACTTTGGTGTAGTTGACCCTATTGACTCAAGGTTAGACCAAAAATAGACTCATGTTCATAGGAACAGGGAACCTTTCCGTAGTGGGATGTAGGCTTCAGTTGTTTTGGTACTTTTTCACCACTAGTTATTATTTCATTTAGTAGTAACCGGCTGTTCACCTAGTGTAGGCTTGCTCCGCCCAACGTGTAGCTTAACGACTGAACTCGTTGGCTACACAAGCCAGCTGATCACTTGATAGTGTTAGCCTTTGTCAACTGAAGTATCGTAGCGCCAACTGATAGCTGATAGAGCAGATAGATAGAGCGCGGCGCGGGGCCTCGTTTGAGTCGAGTCGTCGCGAGCAGAGCCGTTTGTTTCTACTGTCGTACTACGACAGTACCAAAGGCGAACGGCATTAGTACAGCTGTTAAGAATACTCTCCGATGTTGACTTTGTAAACTAATAGGCCTTGGTAACCTACCGGTTACTTTTGAATCAAAGTAGCGACGAAAGGGGGAAATAGCTCAGTCGGTTAGAGTGCTGGTCTGTCACGCCAGAAGTCGCGGGTTCGAACCCTGTTTTCCCCGCCCGATCATGCCAACCAAAAGTGGAAGAAGTCAGAGTTGGAAAAGGACGAAGTTCTACAATCAGTGGGGGTTCCCTTGAGTTCTTCATCGCGGGCCGGTCCCGAAATGATATCCTTCTCCTCGGATGATCGCGGAAATAGCGAGAGGTTGCAGTCCCCCCCCATACCATAACTCATCCAACATTCCACGTTCCCGAACGGATCCCGTTCAATATATTTCCTATGATGACTCCCCTCTAAGGTACCTGGCCTCTCAAATAGACGAGATCTCTCTATAACAGTTTTGTCATGTCAATGCCGATTGAACCAATCTTACCAGCTGCCAATTCCGGATGATGGTGCTCTATCGAAGGCAGCCGGTCGAGCCGCGGAACCTGCTCTTGGATTGGCCACCCCCCCCCCATCCTCCTCGGATAGGGACCGGCCGGAAGGAAGGAGAGAGACCGAATCAAGGCTGCTTCGGCCGAACCCACCCTTACTTCATTCAGAATAGGAGAGCAGGAAAGAGCCAAGCAAGGGTTACGAGAGCAGCAGCGGATAGGAGTAATCCAGCACTACCACCGGTTAGTGATTCAACCACGGCGAAGATTGACTCAACTGCGGTTTACGATCACTCTAAGAACGGTTCTTCCTCCAGCAGCCTATTCTTTCACAGCTTCTATGCCAAGGGCTTCGACGTCTTCTTTTAATGGGTTGCCCTGGGTTTAGTTAGCCTGCTTCCTCTCCTGGATCCAATGAGCTAGCATCAACCTGAGTTGCTTCTGCTGGTCTATCATCCGCTTCCCTGGCTGCATGCCCATTTATGGCTATCTAGTCCCAGGGAATGGAAGGTGAGAAGCATTTCAACTACAACTTCTACTATATCTCACACTGCATAGCTTGCTCTCTAACCTTTACTCGTATTTTATAACTCCTTCCTTTCGAGAGAGAAAGAAGAGGTATATTTTTACCTGCTTGCCTAAGCTTTTTTTTTTCTAGCCCTACGTAAGGCACGTGCCTAAAAAACTATCTTAATTTTGCTTTTTAACTGCCACTGTTTTTTCATTTTGAAACTCACCTGCTTACTATACTAACTTTTTTCAGATAATTAGATTAACTCATATAAAGGAACTTTCTTTCCTCCTTAAATAAGAAAAGGAAATGAAAGGAGATAACTAAAAGACTAGCCTGAATCAGACAATCAGATAAGTCCAGCCTCAGTCAAGGTAGCTTAGCCCTTTACGAAGATATAGCTTGCTTGAGCCTAAGAAAGGGAGCTGCTAGTTCTAGGGCCCTAGCGCGAAAGCCAGCCCTTGCGAGGTAGGCTAAGCTAGAAAAGTAGGGAAGTCCTTTCTTCACGCGCATGCCTTTGAGTGCTTACCTCGACCCCTAAAGAGAGAGACCCGAAAGTCAGCTTTTCACATTTAGAAAAGACATTCCGGACGAATCAATCATTAGCAGAAGGAAAGAGCGGAAAGGCCTTTTTCGATAGAAGAGAGGCTTACCTATCTTCTTCCCTTATCAGAGGGCTTTTACCCTTCCCTTTCTAGTTCTTAGTTAGAGATAAAGCATCTTAGCCTGAATCAAAGAATGTCTTTGTAGACAGAATGGAAGGATTAGGACTCTTTTCCGTAAGAGCGGGCAGGAGCAAGCAGAGACCTATTCCATATGAGCTAGCTAACCATTGAGTGAAAGCCATGTCCCTATCCTATGTTCCCAGCCCCTACCTTTCTTTCAGTATTTCAGATGGGTCCTTCCTTGCCTACTATACAAGATTTTTCCAGTTTCAATAAAGGGAAGAGCCAAGGCACCTTATAGAAAGAAAGGCAAACAACTATCACTGGTGAAGAAGAGAAGAGCACAAGGCAGAAGCGAACTTGTCAAAGCTAAGAAACAAATATAGTATATATAGAGAGAATGCATTTGATCCAGTAGGAAATTCGGCACAGATAGCACTCACTATTCGAAATCGAACTCTTAGAGTCGGAGCGTGGTAATCGACAGATTTCCCGAGCGGCTTGAAACTCTTCTCGTAGGGGTTCGCCTATCGGCTCAGAATTTACATCACGTGTGATTTTAGCTTGTAACTGGCAAGTACCGATGCTCAGAACTTTGTTACGTCGCCTTCCAGACTTCGTCCCCCTTTTCTGGGTCCACTATGAATGAATTGTCTCACACGACGCTAGCGCCCGAGCTTTAGTCAAAGACTTCTCGGCATAAGCACAATTCAATTCCTTTATCAGATTGCGCTCAGTCCCAGTTGTTGGGCTTTTGTTTTGGAGTCTTCTTCTTCCTTGCTGGTTTTTGTTTGAGCGAGCATAGTTAACGTTGGAAAAGTCCCCTAAAGGAAGCGGGACCCTAAAGAACTAAGTCTTCACCTATTCTAGCTCCTTCTACACTCATGGATTTTGCACCGCCCTAAATGCCCTCGTCAGTCTAGTCATTTTCTTCTTCTCGTTTCCACTCAAGCTACCCAAGCCAAGCCTTCTCTCCGTAACCGGATTCTTTTATTACTAAAGAGCTAGCGTGCTTAACCCAGGGGACTCTTACTCTTATATATGTAAATTCATTAGAAAGATCCGGAGCTTCTCAATTTCTCTATGTTCCTGACTGAGTTTGAGAGTTAGCTGGGTAAAAAGCCTGGCATGTGACTGATAAAGAAGAGATGTTAGGAGGTTCGGGATGATGTCCCCTTTTTGAGGTTGGACTCCGTTCAGTTGCTTCAGACCGTAAGGGAAAGACACGAAGATGCTCTTTAAATTTAAATAGGGCACTTCTTTCTATGTTCCGCTAGAGTGAATGCGGGAATGAAGGCAACTCACGGGAGATTGACTGTTAACGATTGGCTTCCAGACGCTGGAGAAGGCTAGCCCCAAAGGCTAGGTGTAGATAGGGTTTCTCACGCTCTTTAGCTCGGACTCAGGAATTCAGACTAAAAAGGATAAGAAAAATGGTTAGCTACACTGAGTCGGTAGAGGCGAGATGGCCTTTAGTTTGGTAGACCTACAGGAGGCCGGGTTGAAAGCCTGGCATGTGACTTTGTCGGGAGAGGAGAGGGTAGCAAGAAGTTTTTGTACTTTCTCCTTAGAGAGTGGAAGAAGCTTTTGCCCTTACTCCCTTCCATTGAATGGATTGGCTTATGTTACTAAGAAGGATCTTTTGTATAGCTTCGAGCTGGTCTAAGCCTGGATTGAGAGTTCGATTCTATCCCGCTGGGGAAAGGTTAAGGTAGTTTTTTCCTGCTTTGAAGCTGAAGAGAACCTGTATCGAGGAAGTTCCAACCAACAATGCTAATCCTTTCCGTACTCTTACTCTACTGTAAGTGAGTGAGGAGTAGAAGGAAAGAACTCTGTTTCCAAGCGACCTTTCCTTATTGAATTGAGTCTTGTCGCAAGATAAAGAGTTTACCTTCCGCAACTGCAATAACTAGACTTCCTTTTGACTGGTTCACTAGAGGAGTGGCAGTGGCCTGAGCCTTTTATTTTAACGAGACCTTAGATGTATTGTATGGTATGGTATGGGATTGAAGCTTATCTTCTCAATCTAGGAACTCAAACTTTGAAAAGGTTCCTAGTAAACTTAACATTAAAGAAAGCTTAGCTTATTCTCCCACTCTGGTTTTAACCGATGCATTAGCTTTTCTTTTACAAGATGTCCTGGACGCCCCTTTCTTCAAAAAAGGAGATGCATTCCATTACGGATATTCTTCAAGTCATAGCTTTAGGTGCTCCTACGTTAGATTAGACGTACATGGACGATACACTCGATACAGCCAGCGTATAGGTATAGGGAGAGATTATCAAGATCTGCAACATCATACTTGTCTCCACTCAATTTATTAACTGCCCGTTCAAGGCGACTAATCTTATCCATCAGAGGATCGGACAGCTATGCCATATTCCCCTGTACGAAAGGCTTGCGAGACTCAATCCAATTTGAACATTTTTCTACTGGCGAGGTCTAAAGGCGAACATCCACCTACTCTGATCTAAGGCTACTTAGAAAGAAAAAAAAAGGTGACCACCGCTGCGACTATAGAACCTTATAAGCCTACTACATAGGCAAGAGATCTAGGCGACCTAAAGAAAAAGAAGACCTACCTTGGCATGCTAAGACTAAGGCTACTACCCTAGATACCTATAGCCCGTCATTCGGGTCACTATAGCTGTGTCGAAGTCGACGTCAAAACCGATCTTAAAACCCTCATATCACCCTCTCTTTGAAGAGAAAAGACTTTCTCTATATCTATGCAACTAGTTCTTTCACTTGCTTCCAAATTCATCCATCTTACTTACTCAAAAGCTTTGAATATTCTACTCGAAATCTTGCTTATGCTGCTTTTTATCTCTCTTTATCTGCCTCACCGTCCAGCCTCTCTCTCTCTCTTGTTTCTAGCTTTGGGCGCCTCTGACATAAATAGCGTATATAAGATCAGGAAGGCTAGCTTTCGTTCTAACCCGATCTTATATCTCTCATCGTGAAATGGGCTACCTATCTGAATGTCGAAGATGCACCAGCCACTCCATATGACATTGGGAGAGAGTGTAATGGCACCTGATTTCATTGAATTTATGAGTGTTCACCCGAGCTTGATCTTCTATTTCTACTAGACAATCACTTGACTTTGCGAAAGACCCGGTTGAGCTCAACTAAACCAATCGACAAGAGGGAAAGAAGCCCTTGTTCTACCATTGATTCACCTTCTTCCCATGACACCGACCTATATCCCAACCAATCCAGCAAGCGAACTTGTAGGTCTGACTGGCTTGAAAGCAGGAAACTCTCATCGGAGAACGAGTTCACCCGCCATTCATTAATCGATCGCTATCAGTGAATTTGATGTCAGAGAAAGGGGTGCGTCCCCAGCCGGCGAGGAAGACTAACTATCTGATCTTTATTTACGTGATTGAGCGGGATTTTTAAAAGCACAGCACGGAATTAGATGAGTCATCATCGGCCCTGCCATGTCTTCTGTATCCACTTCTGAACCGGACACATATAGTCCATTGAATCACAGGTCAACGGAATGCGATCAGAGGCAAGCTCAACAAGCCAGCTCAGATTCAAAAGATACGTGCCGAGCCGGGGTTGATGAAAGATCACACTATAATAGAAGAGAAAGAGAATGCCACTTCACCGACGAGGAGAAAGAGTTGGATAGACAACAGCCACTCTATTGATTATCTAAGCAATTGCTGTCTTTTGAAGAGCTCTTTTTCCCCTTTCTTCAAGAAGCGAAAGCAGAAAAAGAACAAGAGCTGAACGCCACTAAGCAGCCACTTGATCGCAAGGGGGAGGATCAACTGTCAGGAGAAAAGCTGAATTTCTTCTTTCTAACAGTCTATAATCGGAGAAGTCCTCTGACAGCCCCGTTTCCAGCGGAGCAGACAGGGGAAGAGGGGTCGGAAAGCCCTTGATTTCCAGCTGAGCTGAGAACAAAGCCAGCAGCAAGCGCACTCAAGACACTAGTTTTTCTTTTGTTCCATCAGCTATCATCGGCCAGAGAATGAAAAGGAGATGAGGTGAGGAGGTCCTCAGCCTAAGGGGTCAATCGCTAAAGGGCAACGTCAACGGCATTTGAGGATCAGAATTCAAGTGCCCTTACTTCAGGTAATGGAATGCCTTCCGATACAGGTAGTCCGGCAGGAGGGGAGGGACGAGTCAAGAAAGTCGGAAGAGAAGCTGCATCTCATGAGATTGGAAGATAGGGAGTTGAAACAAAAAAGCCTTGATTGTGTTCAAGCAGGGAATACTAGAGAAGAAAGGAGGAACCAGCTGTCTCTTATGTACGCAATTTAGTTATTAGGGATTGGGGATCACATTCTTCAGAGAAAAGAAATTTCCTTACCTACTGTCCTTTCACTTCTAGCATTGAATGGGAGAAGGAGGAGCGTTAAGCCACTCAATTGCTTGTGAAATTGAGGTGAAGGATCGATAGCCTATGAAAGCAGATAAGAGGCTAGCCCCATGGACGAGGGAAAGGCGAAAACCCTATTAAGCTAGGATGAATCATCTAAGTTCACTATGGCCGGTTGGAGACACGGAATGGGGGAAGCGGGAAGGAATGAAATCAGCCAGCAAGTCGGTCTAACCAGTAACAGTAGAGATTGTTAAAAGCGAAGCCTGCGCGTAGTAAGGCCAGTAGAAAGCAAGAAAGTAGGCCAGTCTGCGTCTCTGTCTTTATAATAGTCCTCTGGGCCAGTCAGTGCTTTTTTATGGGTTATTCTCTGCTTTCTGGTTTTAAGAAGGGCTAGCAGGGGAGGTAAGAAAGAGTATAGCCCTTCGTTATATCCTTAGCTTTCCTGTATCTCTTTCTTTCCTGTCTCTGTCTCTCTATCTTCCCATTCCTTGGTTGAAGTCCTAGGAGCCAAGGCAGTAAGGAAGCCAGTCTTTGGTCTTTTAGTTTAGTAAGTCTTTCCCTTCCTCCCAGGAAGGAATCGGCTATCCGGAAAGAGCTATAAGTTAAATCCGGACTAAGGCATTCGAAGCAACGATTGAAAGAATGGGATTTGAGTCTTACTTGAAATTCTTACTTGAGTATTTCCTACTTCCGAACCAGGTATTTACTTTCTTAGGGTGGGATTGCGATCGCTTTCAGGCTTAACTAAGAACGTCTGGCTAGCTTCTCCCTCCCCGAGGAAAGAGAAACCCCGTATTTTTGGCATAACTGCTTTGAAAGCGGGGAACAACACCGTCACTTTCATACTTCCTTTCCACTCTTCCTCAAGTCAAGGTGATTCGAAGCAAGGATTGATTTACAGTCTGAACTCTAATTCAACTCTAAGAGCAAGCAAGATTTCCAGGTAGGGAAGTACTTTTAGGGTAGTACCTTCCTTTCATGGTATGGCATCTTCCTTTGTTGGATTTCCTGTTATTCGTAGATGGGACTAGCCGGCTCCTCTCTAAGCTTTGAGCAGCAACGGATTAAGGATTAGCTTCGTTCTAAGCTGCATTAGCTGAATTCTAAGCAGGAATTATTCCACTCATTCTAAGAACTACTTTCTTAGCTGCAATAGCTACACCGGCTTAAGAAGGAAGAGCGGAAGAAGCGGCTTAAGCTACTTTATTATCCCTCTCGTCTCTAAGAGCTACTTTTCACTCAAAAGCTACACCGCAACAACGAATCAACTCTTAGCTACAAGAGCGACTTTCTTCGTCCTCTCTAAAAGCAGGAAGCAAGGAAAGGGCTAGTTCTTTTGGTTAGGATGCCGCCAACAACAGACGCTCACTTCGCCCTCCCCGAGGAAAGACCTGCGGTGGCTACAACTGCTGTCAAACCTGAAAGAGCCGGGTGCTAACTTAGGAATAAAAGCAGTAGCTGCGAAGCTAGGATAGACGGGTTCATCGATCCGGGAACAAGAACCGGCGAGTGATATCCTTACTTTGAGCTTAGCAGCACCGGCTGAGGAATTAGTTTTTAGGCGGGAAAGCTAATCAGAGGAACTACTGGCATGGCAGCTATCCCTCGCTTTCTAAGAGTGGGAACTCGAATTCAACAGTCGAAATGGCTTAGCTGCAGGGAAACCCTCACATGCAGGAATTACAGTCGACAATAAATACAACAACGTCCCCGGGAGTTCCGGAAGCAGCAACGGCTTAAGAAGTAGCTGAAAAGCTAGGATTTGAGTCAAAGCCAAATCTTACTTTCAATTCATAATCGGCTTGCCCGCTCGCTTACTCCTGGTTCCTTCGTCACCCTCCCTTTCAAAACAAGGAACTTCAAAGCCAGGGTTAGTTTTTTAAGTTTGGCGGGAAAGCGAAGCGAAGAAGGAGAGTTCTTTCTTGACGTGCTACCGATCGCCGCGGCAACAAGGGAACAACGAACCGTCGACTAGCTACACCGTCGAAGACGTTCCCTAATACGAGGAACTCGGGGAGCTACTTGTTGATCCCTCGCTATCTAAGAGTGGGAGAGAGAAGAATGTAAATAGTCCAATTACGAATACTTCCTGAAAAGACTGGATTGGGAGGATTTCCTGTCCTGGTGAAACATCCTTTCCTGATGAGGAAGTTGGGATGGTATCTTCATTTCCTGGTATTTTAGTACCTTCCTGTCCTGCTTAAGCTACAGAAGCTAGCAACTCCGGATTAAGTTAAGGATTCACCGTCACGCTCGCTGCTTTGATAACCGGAAAGAGCTAAGCTATAAGTTAACTCCGGAATAAAAGCTGGTGCTTCAGAGTGAGGGTTTCTTCTTAGTTTAGGCGGGAATCAAAGGCAGGGTTGCTCTTTCTAAGCAGGAAGCTAGGATTGACTTTTAGGCTGACGGCTGTGACGCGTGGGATCGAAGTCCTGATCGTATACTAGCCCAGAACAGCACAGCCGAAGAGCTAGACCACATGGCTACCGCTCACTTACGCCCTTGGCCTTAGGGCAGGGCTTAGCTCGCTCTTGGAAGAGGGGAACGAACAGCTTTGATGAAAGACGTGCTTTCAAGCCGAAAAGAACTAACTAGCCGAAACCGCTTATGGAATCGCCTATCCGGCATGCCAGGAAGAACAATAGCTCCAATAGCTAGACCGGAAAGAACTAAAGAGTCAAAACCGGACTGTAGAAGCGGAGCGGGGAACAACTTATATAAAGGCTGACTGCCGGGTATGATCGCCGCTTTCCGAGAATGAGAAAACCGTCGAAGAGGATTGATTTTAGTTAGGCTACCGGCTGGGCGGATGGTGTTGCCGGGAACCGCTCTAGCTGCTTTCCGGATTAAGGATTAGCTGCAAGAGCTAGGATTGACTTTTTAGGTTGGGATGACGATCAACGCTTGCCGGCTTAACCGGGAACAACAGCACAGGCTACTAGCTACGCCGTCTTGGCATTAGCTGCTTTATCCCTCATCTCTCAGGTCTAATTCTTAGCTGCACTAGCTCCATTCTGAGCTTCATTCTTAGCGACTTTCCTGGTATGGTATTACCTTCGTTGGATTGCATCTTCCTTCCTGAACGCGGGGTATACTATACTACCGAGAACAAGGCTTGCCCGCTCGCCCTTGGCGGCAGGGCTTCGCTCACTTTACTGCTTAGCTACAACGGGAAAGAACAGCAGGGAATCGCCTAGCTAATACGAGGAACTCCTGCATCCCTCGTCTCTAAGAGTGGGAACTCCAATTCAACTCAAAGCTACAAGAGCGGAAGAAGCAAGACCGGATTAAGGATTCGCCTATCAGGAACTATGAGATGCCCCTCGTTTTCTCAGAAGCTACTTACTTTGATGGAAACTTCCTTCGCTCGCTGCAACTCCTTCTAAACCGGAATTAGCTCAAAGGCGAAACCGGACTTAGCTTTCAGTAGGAGTACAAGCAGAGTAGCTCTAAGGCAGGATCCTTTTCTAGGATGCCGGCTGGCACGCTTTCCTTTGCTTGGAACGTCTGGCTAGCTTCTCCCTCCCTCCCAGGGAGGAATCAGCTATCCTACTAATGCTTTGAACTCCTGGGAACTATCCCTCACTTTCTAAGAAGCTACTTTAGAGTTACTTCTCAGTCAAATCGAGGGTTGACTATTACCTGGTATTACCCGAGTTGGGATGGCTTCACTCCCTCTCCTTACAGTCGAGCATCTTTTTCCCTTGCTTTCAAAAGCAGGAACTTAGAAACTATGATTTAGAGCAGGGACTAGCTAATTACAGACTCCTGACAGCAGGAATTATTACAGTTATCTCAGAAGCTTTCAAACCGGGTAGTGAAAACCGGACTTAAAGCGGGTTTGTTCTTTGTTCTAAGTAAACTAGCCTCCTTCCTAGGAACTCAGTAAGTCGACGGGCAGGGGGGGTCTGACGATGCGGAGAGCAAACAAGAGATAGGCGTGGTTCAACAACTACATCTTCGCAAGACCAGTCTCGCAAACACGGTTCGTTAGCTCTGGGGCTACAATGCCACTCTTCCTAAGCAACATTTAGTAAGAACATCGATAGCCTGGCATTTCGTCGTATATCATACCAGCTCCCGCTTCGACATATAACTTTTCCAATTGCAAAAGGTAGCCGGGCCTAGCTTGCAATAGATCCCATAGCTTATCCTGTGCAGTTTCCGATAAGATAGAGTTACAGTAAATATTTTATATAATAAGTCAAATTGCTTATAAAATGCTATGCTTGGGATGGGGAATCAGACAGGAAAGAATCAAGAAGCTGCCTGTCAGGTAACTGATTGAATACATTGCCAGTCTCCCATTCCAATAGCTGCTAGTAGACAGAATCCAGTCAAAGTCAGCTTGCTTTTAGCATGTCACTGGTAACCTGATTGATAGGAGAGTTGCTAGTATAGCTGCCAGTACCTCTATCCTAATTGAATAGATATGCCTAGCAAGAAGAAGATAGCTGACTAGCTTGTTGATTTGAGGTGTGATCGGCATTCTATATAAGAATAGATTGAATTTATAGTCTGTCAGTGAGAGAAGCAGTGATCGAGAAAGTCCCGCCCTTAGCCAAGAGTGGACCAGGCCATATGGCGGTCCCGCAAAGCCGGTCACCGGTAGGCCTTCAAACCTCTCGCAATTTCTATTTATATTTAAGGCGAGCTGCTTGCTTATCGGCTCTTGTCACAATTGAATCAGAAGTAGCTGTAAAAAAGAAATATCGTAGTGTAGTTACAGTCAACACAGTAGCTTTAACGTGAACAGCGCTTTGTCGTATATTTCTATCTAAATAGGCTGCAACTGCGCTGAATGAGAAAGCCTTATTCCCATACAGTTTCCGAGACAAAGTCGGAACAAATTCTCTGGCCCCCGCCATTCTTCCCTCTATGGAACCAGGCAGAATCCCCAACTACGTTATAAAAGGGGTCTGGGCAATCTGCCCAATATCTTATAAAGCTGCTGCTACTTCGTCCCCTTCGTTGCCTCCTTCAATCAATCGTATTTCTGCTCGTGAAAACGGAAACGTACTTTAAGACCGAGGGAAGACAAAAAGAAAAACCAAAGGCGAGCTACTTTAATCAAAAAGAGTAGCTAGGACTCCCAATAAAGGGAGGCAGGGAAAAAAGCATTCATTTCAGTCTGCTTAGTCCGACCGCACCATTCCCCTTATCGTTCGGGCGCTACGGCCAGTAGCTCCCTCACTAAGCTTAAAGATAAAATAAGGCTAATTCAAATTAATGAATTCGATTTAGGTTAGGGAAAATCACTCCAGTCCAAGGTGAAGGTCTCTCTTATCTAGTGTTGGAAAGCCTTGGAAGAGACATTCAAAAGCTTTTCTAACCAAATAGATGAATGCCCGGGAAATAAGGCTGATGCCCGTGCCCTGCCAAGTCAAATTAGGTCGGTGTTCAATTAGTGCTCGCCCGACCACTCTTCTCTCATACTCCACCCAACACTCTGTATTTCGAAACCTCTTAATGGGGAATCACACCTTCCTTTCGCTTCTGCCGCTTTGATCTCTTGCGCCGCTGCTGGTGTTAATTACAATTCGGACGCGACTCACTGGGGGAAAATCCATTAGCATTCCTGCCAGCAAGGCAGATTTACATCGTCGGTCATTGGCGATTGCTTTCTTAGTGTGGCATCCCGCTGTCCACTGGTGATATTTGCATCTATAAAGATAGAGAGAGAGGCTAAGCTAAGCCTACGTAACGCTATGGGAACAGCTTTTTTTGTCCGCTTTCCGCTATGCCGCCACCTTGTGAAAGAAAACATCATATGTAAGTAGCATCTAGAATCCAGAGCAGCTAAGAAAATCGAGTAGCTTGCGGGCCGGTCGTCATTGCACACTAGCTTTTCAGTGGGGTAATAAAGTGTTCCGTTGGTGTTCTCAGTGCGACCTTGCTTGGTCAACAAGGGGATCAAAAGAAAGCCAGATATAGCATGTGTGCCGTGATTGACCTCTCAGTTCTTCTTTCGAAATTCTCGAAGATGATGAAGAGCTCTTATCGGCTTGAGGCTTCTTTTCAAGCTGAGTAGAAATATCGTAAGAGAAGCAAAAGAATGTTACGCCCAAAAATCCCATTTCTTTCTTGGTTGGCCTAACCCAACCGGTGATTTCCAACAAGTCTTCCCAGGGGCAGGGGGGAGCAGAGCAGATTCTTTTTTTTATTTTCATGGAGCCTATTTTCACATCTGCAATCTCTTTTTTTACCGCTCACCCGCTCTTCCTATACGCGTTTTTGGCCGTAGCATCTTTGCACACCTTCACCTCCACCTTCTTGAATTATCTCAACTCTCGCTTGGTGATTTATATGAATCAATCATTAGGTTTCGCTACGCAATTTGAGTATGGCTGGAAGGGAGTCCGCGCGATCCCGGTCTGGAAAAAGCCGAGCGAAAGTAGTCCAGAGGCCGAGAAAAAAATACAAAAGAACGGGCAGGAAAAGGTGGTGACGGGTGAAAATTCTTTTTCTGAAAAGGAGAAGGTGGTGTCCCATAAAAAAGGAGAAGGGGGGTATCTTGTCCGGTCAGATGAAAGTAATGGAAATTTTTAAATAGGTCCAGTCCAGGGGACAAATCAATAGGAAATGCCTCATTTAATTTAATAATATGCCTGACGTACCTTAGCCGTCGGTCGAGGGTCCACTTCATCCAGTCTCACCGACTGATTCTTGGTTTGCGGGGGCGGAAACCGATATTTCAAATATGTTTCCTAACCTTGCTCCAGCGGATCAAGGGGAAGACATCAGTCCCCATTCGGGTGCGGGGTCGAGCCCTTGCTCGACCGACGGCTCTATTGGCCCTGGATTTGAAGTGGAATGGCTCGACTCAGCCCTTATGAAAGGATTTAGTATCGGCTGTTCCGAGTTGGTCAAAGAATGAGATGGACTAGAGTCTACTGAGAGCGGCAAGGTATGTTGGTCAGGAACCCGCGGCTGATTCAGATACTGATAGGGGGGCTGCTGTTTACTTTGAGCCTGCTGCGCCTCTTGAAACCGCCCTGGTTGGTTGACCATCGGCAACCTCTTGGCTTATACCTCGGGGATTTCTAATGGTACTTGACTTGAAGTAGCCATATTGGCACTTATATTTTCTCTAGCCATACTAGAACTAACCTCGGAAGGTTCGTAGCCAAATGAGTCAAGTAAGGCTTGGAGATGCTCGGCAGAGGAAGAATTACTATTCACATAGAGGCTCGTATTGAGCCTACCTGTGAATAGATTATATATCTGCCCACATACCCAAATACCAGAACAGATATAAATGTTTAAACAAATAAGATAATATATATAATTCTCTGATTGATCTCGAATCGCTCTGATACCACATAGTCTCAGAGGAAAGCAGTCCATTATCTCAGCTCTGAGACTATGGCAGATTTTTCCGAACAAGGGTAAATCCGAGAACGAGCCGTGGGAAAGTCCCCATCGACCTTCAAAGCAGCATTTAACGCCTTTTTGAGATAGGTGAGAACTTTTCCTCTTTATTCAATCAAAAGAATCCTGCCTAGAAAAGGTTTCTCTGTTGTCAATCTCACTGGATCTCAGTTCGACATAAGATTCTTAAAGATTTGAATCGTCGGGAACGGAACTCTTCCATCTCTGTTCTGGTGATTCGTGGTTTTCTTCGAGAAGAATTCCCTGATAGATGAGCACATGATGTACATCACTGAGTTAGAAGAAGACCACCACTGGGTCATGCATTTGGCTGGCGCTCTGAACGATGCAAGAAAAAAAAAGGCATAAATAGAAGTCGATTCCACTTTTTTGTCCTGCTGAAAAAGCTTAGTAAACCGGTCTTCTGAATTCCCTCTGCTTTTCCCTGTTTGTTTTTTCATACAGGCAGCGTGGTTATAGTACTCAGATTGTTAGTTAGATTATCTCCTCTGATGTTACACTAAGTGATCACTGGAATCATAGATGTTTCTTCATGTTCAGCTAGTCTGTTAGTGATAGGCAATCCAGTTAGATACAAGTCAGTTCTCTTTATGTTGTAAGCCAGTAACTTTCTTTCATCAGTAGTCCTGGAAGAAGACGAAGACTCTTTCTAGGAGGTGTGAACTAAAGGTCTTTCAAGTCTTCAGGCCATAAAGTTGTTTAACGTACCGATATGTAAAGAGAAAAGACATAGGATAGGATAGTTTATTATACTTTCTCTAGCTATTTAGTTACAGCTTTCACTCAGAACTCATAGGAAAGAAACCTCCCAACACTCCTAAGTCATAACTCAATAACTCAGAAAGCTATTTTTCGCAATCCCTTTTCAGGAAGATTGAATTTAGCAGAGTGGGAATCATTAACTAATCTTGTGGAATTTTACACAAATACAGTTGGAGATCAATAAGCCAAAAGCTTTACTATAGTAAGGTCAGATTACATTACAGGAAGAGCACAGGTCAGTCTTCTTCATAAGTTCCCTCCCGTCAGGATAGGGCGAAAGTTGCTTTGTATTCAACGAGTGATTCAGAGTTGTCTTGCCTTTCTAAATTCAAGCATGTCTGTTATGCTAGTTCATCTATAGAACGTCAAGACCTTGTCTTCCGTAAGCTAGATACCCGAGAAAGTAGATTAAGGTCATACTTTTTCCTTAGAAAAAAGCCCACCCACGTCTGGTCTGGGTCATAAGTTTGTCTGCCCATTAACAACAAGAAAGCCAATTCATAGCGCAAGGAGGATAAAGGAAGGGTAGGAGCTATCCAGTAGAATGCTAGGGCACAAAAGCAAGAAGAGGACCTCGCTACACGAATTGAAAGGAAAGCTCGGACTTCTAAAAGGCTTCGAATAACATACATAATATCGTTCTTTTTTCCTCCAGCAAGGAGCAGAGCCAGTTCAACTCATGAAATGGATGCTTTCGTAGGGACAGTATGCCTTTTTCTTCCTAAAGCTAGATAAGGCCTGACCGGCTTCGCGGGATCATTTCCACTCTCTGGCTAGGCACTCTTTTTGTAGGCCTGAAAGCTCATTCCTAAATAGGAAGGCTAGGAATCTATTGACAAAGTTCATGCCACGACGATCTATATGGAAGGGCAGTTTTGTTGATGCATTCCTGTTGAAAAAGTCTTTTTTTCTTCGAGATGTCCGGCTTTATTCCCTCTTCCCATTGACAAGGTTACCTTTTGAGCTAGGAAGTCACGGATAGATCCTTCCCTCCCATCATACCTTATGCTGAATATGTGCTCGGAAGCAACTTTCCAAAAAACATTGTGGGAAAAGAGCATTCAAAGGCATCCAAAGCGAAGATCTCCTCCACGTAGACGATAAGAAAGACGCTGCTCCCGCTCGTAAGCAAGTAAAGATTCAAAACATCTTTACCTCACCCACCGATCGAATATAAGGATTCCCCTGGTCAACCCGCCGGGGAAAGAGAACCGGAAGCACCAACTATAGATGACTAGCGAAGTCAAATGAAACTCGTTTTACGTAGTCATCGAAAGCTGCGCTCTGACGTTCTTCAAAAGATCCAAGAGGATATTAGGCTAGAAAGAGCTTCCCGGGATTCAAATGAATGAGTATCTCGATTACGTATCAAACAACCGAGATTCCCTGTTGAATTCCGGTCAAAGCCTCGTTTACGAGTTCACTGTCAGGGTCAACGATTGGGAACGGGAGCAAAGGCACTTCCCCAACCCCGTGGACGACGTACCATAAGACTTTCTTTTTTTACTCTGTCTCGAAAAAGAATGAATTTGGTGCACTCCGTTCGTAGACTCGATTGACCCTGGAATGGGAAGACGTACAAGCTCCACCTTCAAAGGAGAGCTATGTAGACAGATTTATTGGTCTTTACTTTCGTGTTTGGAGTAGGTGATAATGAGGAAGAGCAAGGAGATGGCTTTTTAGCCAAAATTGTGCGGGTAGCCCCCAATCAAGCGTAGCGATCACTGAACGATTTCTTCCTCTATTATTATTATACAATATTCTTGGATGATATAGATGGTGGGAACAATGAAGCGGATTCTTCATCTGTAGGTTGCAATCCGTATTCTTTCTTTTCTCGATCTACTGCTTGCTTTCGCTTATCCGACGCACTCACATCCAACTACTTAAACTGGGACGGGACCAATCATGTTGATTGCCTATCCGACCCAGCTCTAACAACTGGTTTGGTTTTTGAATCACAGACTTTATCCTCTCAATCGGAGAGGCCTCTAGTCCCCAGTTCTATTATAAAGATATTCCTTATTTCTCCAAGGAAAGCAGACAGTCTATTGCGGATCTTCACTTCAATCATAGGAAGCAGAGAGGACTGGATCTGGATACCGTAAGGCACATGCAACAACACGAAAAGCGTCAGATAAGGGGATGTGACCATGAAGAGGTTGGACTGGTTTTGACCGGTTCTCTCTTTCGGTAGCAGACACCGGGATAGGCTAGGCTGGGAAACCTTATTCGATACGATAGGACAGGTAAACTAAGCAAGGCCAGGGTCGAGAGCCCATTTCATATTCTCCGGTTCCATTCCAGATCGAGCGAGCCAATTGATTGATCTTTCACCGGGGAGAAAGCTGCAGGAACAGCAAACGGAAAAGGAAAGGGTTGTAAATGAAAAACAGCTTGGGTTGGCCTTTCAATGAACCATCCCCCTTCCCTCCGTCCCTGTCAACTAGAAAGCTAGTAAGCAAGCGATCGGCAAAAGACAAGCGGTCTGGGATTAATAAATGTCAGAAGGCCCCCTTCTCTTGCTTCCCCTTTAAGTGACAAAGGGGGTTTCGCCGCTCCGTCAAAGCTTGATTTCAGGTTCAACTCCCTGAAAGCTTTCGACTTGATTGACCGATTTAACATAGGCGTTTTCTGGAAGAACAAGCTCTCCTTCTGTGCGCATCGATCGACCAAGTAGGGAGTTGCATGGGTGTTCAACGGGCCTTCCACCGGAGTTCGACGAACAGAGCTCTCCTAACAATCCAATAAAAATCTTTCTGGACGGTTTCCCACCTAATGCTACCTTTGATTGACCGGGTTTACAATGGGTCGGTGCTGCCTTTCCTACCCTTGCTCTAGCCACAGCTTTTGGCTTTCACTTTCAATATTGATCTCCAACTGTATTCGTATTTGGTAACTCTCTTTCTAGTGGATCTTAATCTCCCCCCATGGTATCACTTTGTAAACTGGCTATAGGACTTGAGGATATATATATATATGCATATGATATGGATTTGGAGGATCTTCAATTGGATATTCAACTAGCACTGGAAAACTGGCTGTATCCGCGACTGGAAGGTATGGATTTATATATATATAAGTCATCAACGGTTCAAATCAAATCCGAGATTTCTAACTATACATATATAGATGAAGAAGTAAGTTCTTAGCTTTCTGAATGAATGTAAGATCGGAACTCAAAGGAGAATGTGGTCATAGGATTTGTTCTCAAATAGGTAGATAGATTAGAAATGGCTATCAATGGTATGTAATGGGGCTAGAAGCAATAGGAATAAGACTTGTTGCGAAGAATACTAGTGAATTTGAATGCCCAAGTTGGCATCTTCTGCCGGGATCTCTCCTAACGGCTGTATTAGATTTCGAGTCCCTATTTCAGGAAGAGTTTGAGTCCACTTACAGCGACGAAGGGAAGATTAGGATCCCAGCAACTTTCCATTGATGCCGACCCAACTTCTCATTAGCTCCTCCTCCTCGGGAGACCTTGGAATTCTTTTTTTTTGTTTTGTACGGGCTTGTTCTCTCCACCTATCACCAATGCTTCAAAGCAGTCTGGAAAAGTAAAGAGATTCTTGTCCCTGCGGAGATGAATCCTTTTTGAGGCGCACCATATCTATCTTATAGCTATCCGACCTCTTTGCCTAATAAGCCCGAAAAGCCCAACAATTGATAACTTCTGTCGTCGGGAGAGATCAAACTTTCTCCATTCGTGACCCCTATAAATCATACTTAGATTAGAAAGAAGGTTTAGTGAGATTTAGTCTTCAACTAATTGCATAGATAAAGTCGTGTATTGTATCTGACGATCGGAAGGCATCTAGCCCATTCTATACCGGGATATTGAGGTTCGAATCCTCCTTGATCTCTAGTGCAAAAAGTGCGTATTGCGCGTCAATAAGGAGATCGGATCAAGAAGCCGAAGGCCCAGTGTAGCTTTAGTAAAGCCGGCAACCTAACCAGCTAAGATCCATTTCCTTCTGGGTAAGGAGGTAAGGAAAAAACAACCTCTGCCCGCTTCCCTGGAACTAGCTTTTTAGCTTCGGTAAGACTAAGTCAGAAAGGAGGAGTTGTAGCGGGAGGTCTCACCGAGTCAACAAACTGTAAGCAATTCTCTACCAATCTGTCTTTGGATTGGTGTGCTTGGTCATTAGGTCTTTCCCGACGGCCAAGTAAGTAAGGCTTGAGCATCGGACGGTGTTAATACGTCTGTGATGTCTCGGCGAAGAGAGGCCTAGAGTAGGTTGGTGAGTAACTGAGCTCTGGCGAAAAAGATATAGCTGGAGATAGACTAGATCCCCCATTTCTAAGGTCCTCTCTCTTCTGTGCTTATTAGCATAGTACTGCATCCTCAGCTGTGCTTTAGCGCGCTGATCCTATAGAATCTGAGTCATATGCTCTCTTTCCTGTTGGAGGAAGTGAATCTATAACCGCTGCTAGTTCTGGTACAGTAACCGGTGGTAGTCTTTGGCTAATTGTGAAAGAATCTGCTCTTGGGCAAAGTCCTTATACTTGGCTTGGCCACTTGGAAACAGAGGAAATATAGAATGGGAAGCCAATCTGGAAAGGGGAAGGCCATTTTTGGCAAGGTGCGGAACTCTTCCATGGGTGCAAGAGGTTGCACAGGCTATGCTCCTGCATTGTATGCCCGACAATTTGGGTTTAAACAATTCATTCCCAGAACAACGGGTTTGGCTTAATTCACGTACTGGTTTGGAAAAGAAGGCTCACAGGAAAAGTTGGAAGCAGTTAGAGAAGACTGGAAAGGAAGAGAGTTGGTGATACAAGATGGGGGAGCATTCCGACCCTCTACCGCAGCTGAGTATCCTAGATGGCAACAAGGAAGAGGAAGAGATCGGAAAGAGCCTGAGATGTTCGATAAGGGGCCTCGGCAGCAAGAAAACCAGCTTCGGCAAGCCTCAGGGCATGAGCACCTGCAAATGCCGCAAGATGACCTGGAAACTTGGGCAATGAGAGCTCAGTTTTGGCGAGAACGGTATGACCGGCTCAGAGTCACGTGTAGGGAACTCTCTCTTCAAGCTTTCTATCTAGCAGAACAAGCAGAATAGATGTTTGGGGCAGAAACCGACGTCGGTCGGTGAAACCGGTTTGTTTCCCAGTGTGCTGAGCTGCGAGGCCAGATGGATCATGTGCTGAGGAATCCACGAACAGTTATGTAATGAAAGAAGAAATGAGTATTAAAGATGTTTTATACTTAAGACAATATTCATCTTTATGCAATGAAATTTCCTGTTCTTGGTGCCTCTGGGTGTGCGAGTTGGGGGTTGCAACCCTTAATTTTATAAGGACAACTGCGTTCCAACGACGCGTATAGAAAACACCCGGTTTTCTAACGTGCATCCGAATAAGCTCATCAATCCTGTATCTTTCACTATCAGTCGACAGAGAGCTCAGCTACCGCCCTTACTCTTGAAATTATTAAGGGCCTGGTTCTATTTTAAGTCCGCTTCCAAGCCAAGTGTACTCTTCTGGAATGAATACTCAGCCCCTCTAGTACACATGCTATTACGCCGGAGCGCAGAGCCGTTTGTCATCGAGAGATTGGACATCCCAGCCACAGAGCTCCACAACTATCAAAGGAATCTCCCCTGACAGAAAGGGGTCCCACAGTTGATTGGGAGTTTCGGGAATCTTCGATAGGAGCATTAACAGTACCTGAATAAGCAGCAGTTGTTTCGTGGATTGGAATCTCGAATTCTCAACACTAATCCCCCTCTTTTTTCGTCTCGACATTCTTGGGGCTAACTCCTAAAGCAATCACGGTAAGTTCACTTCGGGAATCAATACAATAAGACTGGCACCTTCGTTGGATCATAAACGCAGGTTTTTCGGCCTTTAATCGGCCTCTGAAAGAAGAAAAGTCTGACGTAGAATAGATGAAATAGAAGAGGCTCTTGGGAAAGAAATGGAGAGTCATTCGTGGAAAGTGCGTACGCGAGATGGAAGTATGGTAGTGGTAGTGATCGATCAATCGGCAAAACTGGGAGCTGTATGAGCGGTAACGTCCACGTACGGTTCCCTGAGAAGGGCGGCGGGAGTGATGGAGCTCTAGCGAACCCAGAGCTCAACCGGAGCTCGAGTGGGTGGCTTTGTCTGATCACTCAATGCTGCTACAGGCACTCATGACCAGCTCATAAAACAGGTTGGCCCCTATCCGACAGATAGAGATAACGCTTACCGAGGCCCACCGTAAAACCTCGTGCAGATGGCATTTCAAGCCTCACGAGCAGAATCTTTTTCTAAAGCTAAATGGGAATAGTGAAAGAAAGAGAAGGGGCAAAGTGGTTGAAATCCCTTCAGCCTTGAGTCGAATTTTATGATGGTAAAATACCTCCGCAGATCGAAGGATTTCCATAAAGCTTAAACTGATTGATCAGAGCAGTCCTACTGGATCACAAGCAAAGCTTGAGCATCTTTCTTTCCCAACGCAGCTACAAGAGATAGATATGGAAGACCCGCGGTATATAGAGCAACACTGGGGAATCAATATGAAAGGCTAAGATACCTATTCGTCAGGAAAGACTGCGTCAGTTACTCTTCTTCTCTTCAATCCGGTACCAAGACCTCTATTCTATCTGCAGGTCAGAGCCAGTCTCAATATCTGTATCTGCAGGCAGAGATCTAACTAGCAGTAAGCTCATTCCCTGTAAGTTGGTCAGGTCTATTCTTCGCTCTTAGCCTTTTAAAATTTTAATTAGAAAGATAGGTTAGCCTTGTTCAGCTTGCAAGGCAAAGAAAAAGAAATTGTTATAAAATGCATTTCCCTTTGTAGAGTTTTTCAATGTCGGCGGATCCTTAGTTTAGTAAGGAGATTTGATTTGACCCGAACCCCATTCTTCTTGTAATTCATTGGCAAATAACCCGAAAAGCCTTTTGTTTATGAATTATGAACGGAAGAAAGTGGGCAAACCCACTGAAAATTCTAAAAAGAGTCTTTCTTATCCTTACTCTTTCTTATCTAGGCCGGGCCTTGCTCTTTGTTGGCCTCACTCTTATATCTTATAGTTATGGGGAAGCAGCCCTCTCTTCAACCACACCACATATTCTGACTTGAAATACGGAAAGTTGCACTGACTATTTGGCTTAGGCTGGCTCTTTACCGCTCTGTGGGCAGGTCAGTCTGCTGCAAACAAAGAAAGATCATTATCTGTGTCACCTCCTTCTTCTATTTCTATTATATATATATAGAATCTTCCGAGGACCCACGACAGAGATGATTGTCCAGTCTCTTTACAGAGGCTCTGGGATTGAACTTTATAGATAGGGTTCTCACAAACATGATTCGTATTTCATGTCCTCTTACGTTACGTCAAGCCTTTACTCAATAGGGGCACGGCTTTAATTTAAGGAGGAAAGGTTCCAAGCTTTCTTTTCGGCAGTCGGTTCCAACCGGACACGGGAAAAAGGCCTCTTGCTAACAGGAGAGGTTTCTAACTAACTTCATATCTATTCGTAGATCGGGTAATCTAAAAAAGTCTGTTTTCAAGTGAATTTCTACTTTTGAAATGGACGAGAGCCTTTGCCCCAAGCCAGGATAACTAACCAACCAATTTCCTGATCCACTTGAATTTCTACTTGACTAGTAGAGCCGGGCAGGCTACTGTTCTTGCTACGACGAAATCCTAAAAAAATGAAATCTGTTCCCGGTAGCAAGCATTGCCCGCAGCTGATCTAATACTAGCAATGACTAACTGACCAAGCTGATCCAGAAAGGAAGAGGACAGAATATACTCTCTCTTACGCTTTCTTCAAGGCTAGAAGAGGAAGCCCGTGGGGATGGCTAATCTAATAAAAAATCTATCTTTCAAAATTGCCAAAACCTAAGCTCAGACTGGACTAACTGTCCAAATTCACAAAGAGATTTCTCCTAAGGACTTTCACTGGTTGTGAGCTTGATAGCCAAGCAATCTGAGTGGCTTTCGCTCCTGGTACAATTTCTCTCCAAGATTTAGAATTGGAAGTCGATTTAGCAAGAGTCAGTCAGTGTGATGGAGTCTTGTAATGGTTCTATCTATCTTAGAATAAGTAAGACGGTACTCGAAATAGGCCCAGAAACTAGCCTTTATTTCTTCTAAGTAATGAAAGGAAGTGGAAACGAAAAGATGACACCCGATGGTTCTACCCCCTGCTCGGGGAAGTTGGTATGCTGAAAAGCTGCGACTTATCACTCGATATTCTATCTTCCTTCGCTTCCTTCGTTTTCACACGGAGGAGATGAAGTATCTTTTTAGTCTTCACACTAGATGGACACCATCCTTCCTTATCGTGGCGTCTTTGCTCTGTTCCGCGAAAGTACCTCCACTTAGTTCGGCTGCAAACTGCTCCTTAAACAGCCTGGGATGTAGTCCACCTTCTGCAACGGATTCCCTCAGTCTTTTTCCTATCCTATCTTTAACACGGGGGACTCCTATAAGATATAAGCTTTAACACAGGGAACTCCCGCATCTAAGACTCCTACCGTCTCTAGTTACCCGGATCTTTCATTCTCCTCTTACACCCTGAAGAACTTGGGAACTCGTATATCTCTTAAAGTCAAAGTAAGGTTTTGTATAGCGGCAAAACATGGTGGTGCTGCTTTCACTAGCTAGCCTATGCCTATATTATATAAATAATAAAAACGTTTCCATCTTGAAAGGTTCCTCGCTCCCTTCTTTCAAAGGATCTTTTCCGTTCCTTTAAATTCAATAGGTCGGTCTTCCCGCTTAATCAGTACTTCCGTCTGAGCTTTTCTAATCAGACCTTTATCCTTCTGTGAGCTAGTATATTTACTTTCTTTCTGGGTGAGTATAAACTTCTTCTTTTGCCTAAGCCTTTGAGAAGAGAAGGCTCACTTGAACCCGGGTTGCTGCTGACCCGATCACTCTATTAGAACTTCTCCTTAAAATATCTATTTTTTTAGTGACGAGCAACTCTCGTATTCTGTATCGCTACGCCCCCCTTTGCCTTGAACTGGGCAAAAGCCTAGAACGCGTTCTACACCAGTTACCACAGCTGCCTTAGCTTTCACTCATTTCAGCCTTTGAGCAAGTGAAGATTCAAGAAAAAAGGATGCCACCGCGGAAGAGTCTACGTTGACCAAGCTTAGTTCACGCATGATGCCTGAAACGAATCCCGGTGAGTAGAAGTGGCTGCCCATTTATTACCTCTTTTCTTCTGATTCTGCCTGACTGCACAGGAAGACCCAGACCAGACTTCCATTTTCACTTGTAGAGGTGATGAAAATTTATAAGGGGATTGGTAGCGCCCCTGATTGAGACTAGACCATTAATAGCCCTTAGGAAATCCCCTGAATAGTTGCAAAAATCGGTGAGTTTCATTAGGATATTAATTAAAGCTGTAGTTTTGAGGGAAGTAGTCTTACCTCGGCTCTCAAGGCTTTGGGCGAAGTCCATTGGTCCGGCGCTCGGCGAGGGGCTTTATCGGAAGCGGGCTTTGGACAGAGCAGACGGGGAACCTCCAAATAGCACTTAGTCAACCCCTAATCGTTACTCTAAAAAGTCTGAGCTTGGTCGGTTAATCAATAGTTAGTCTTCGCAGGCATAAATATTTAATCGCCATTGGCGGGTATTGCACGCCGCCCATCTCTATACGGGCTTGAGTGGGGCACAGGGCAGCAAAAGAATAAGGCTCAGCCAGCGCAGCCCTAGCGCACTCAACTCAAGCAGCGAAGGAAGAGGGGCGGGCGGTGGGTTGGAAGGCTCAGGACACGAGATCGATGAAGAGAGATGTATACGCGATTGACTTGATCTGCGGTCACACTCACGCTTTCTGCTCAAGAAAGCTATCGACTGAGTTCACATGGTCCCTCGTAGATCAATGGTAAGGCATCACCCTAGCTTCGACCCACTCGCTCATGGTAGAGCGCTTAGCGGGTAGGCCCCGACTATTCGTAACTAGAGGGTGACGAAGGAAGCTTGACGATTTTGTTTTCGCGTTACGGATACATTATAGGCTATGAGTAAAAAACTTAACGCACAAGCCAAGCTAAAAAGTAAAAAAGGCTAAAAACGGCCAGTTTCGCGCGCCACAACAGCCGTTTGCAAGGCCTTTGCCCATGAGACCTCGCTCCTGCCGTTTTTGCTTCAGAAATGATGGTTCCTGGCGCGAATTGATGGATTTTTCTCACAGGACTTGAAAAAGGTTCGAAATCGAGTTCCAAAGAAAGGGGAATTGATTGCTAATAGCTGGAATCAGACTTTGATGATAGCTTCAAGCGAAGGGCATTCACTTTCCATTGAAGAGGAAGAAATGCTTGCAGTTCGAAGTTCCGATCCCGGTTTAGCTGGACTCGTACCTGTCTCTTCCTTATCTGTCCGAAGAGAGGTGGCTAAGGTGGGTTCCTCATGGAAGTCTACGGTTTCTGCTTAACCGGTCAGCTCGCCCGGATTTTTCCCATCAACTAAAGAGCAAGGCTAACCGGCCTTTTACTAAAATGGCTTTCCCAAGAGCTAACACAACTCTTTGATTTTATGGTACTTCCTGGTAAAGCAGCGAAACGATTACCCGAGACACTAGCTCTCTAAATGTTAGTCGCTATCTTTGATGAAGTACCGTAGAAGCGGATTATCTCTTCCTTTATGGCGGAACCAGACAATCTGCCTTGACTTGGATAGAGCGGAAGCATAAGTAAGCGGCATGAACCTTGTTGATCAGCGAAGGATATAGCTAAAGAAATACCTGCATCTGGCTTTAATTCGGACTTAACTAACCCGGAAGTTTGGTTATCTGAGCTAGTAAATATTTATAGCGCAGGCTGGCCAATGGCTTACAGTAGGACTTATTATTATCCCGGGACTGTGACTTTCACTGGGAAGGAGGAGCTCAAACAAGGTTCAAAGATCTCCAAAGTATGGTTGAAAGAAGTAGCTTCAAAGCAAAGCAAGGATTGACTTTTAGTTAGGCTGACTGGATCGTGAAACTTCGTTGGATTGATTTACTTTCTTAGGATGGGCTGCCCTTATCTTCCCACTTCGTAGGATGTGCTTTCAAAAGCAGGAACCACAGCTTCAATCGGAACATTCTTAGCTTCTAAATAAGATCGCTCCTCTCCTTATCAGTCGAGTTACCGTGGGTCAGCCTCTCGCTTCGCTCTCCCACCATATTATGATATTTTAGTGTGCAGAACAGGTAGCCTATTTACGTTACGGAATATACCGTATTAGGTGATGACGTGGTTATCGCTGATGAGGAGCGGAGCAGCTCGTACGAAGTATATCATATAGCTATATGAGGACCAGAGGGAGAGGCTGTGGCCTTCGTGTATGAGCAAGAATTGAGTAATCTAGGCCTTTCGATCTCGTATTCGAAATCCTTGATTTCTCATTCCGGTTCAACGGAGTTCGCTAAGCGGTTCAGGGTGAAGGATTTGACAGTGGATTTATCTCCAGTGTCTGCCAAAGCCCTTCTGTCAGCTCATCGCCCCATCAGGGATAAGACAAGAATGATTTCCAGCTTCGATATTTGCTGCTATTCCTTAGTCCTATCCACTTTTGCTGGAAAAATAAAGGGTATACACTTTTGTTGACCGCTTCTTCGACTTTTTCATTTTGATCCGTGATCAGAGGTTCTTCTGTTGGAGTTCTTATCTATATAATATCCATTAAGATTCTTTCTCTGAGGGCGTCGTGCACCAGCCCGAACTGATTCGGTGATGGTAACAAGACTGACTCCATCTGTCTCTGAGATCCGAGAATAACGTATGCCATAGATATCCGGAAATGTTAATCGATTTAAGGTAAGATTTACGTAAGACCTTTTGCCCTTTGAAAGGGCTTTCCACGAATCTTAATGATTTAAAAGCTCTTCCGAAAAGATACTCCCCTGGAAACTGGCTATTTGGAAGGTTTGAGGGATGAAAACGGTGCTGCTATAGAATTAGAATACCTTCTTGTCGAAAGAACCACGGTTAGGATGGATGCCCTCTATCAAGAGCTCTTACAGATGTGAAACTTTTCCCTCCGACATCGGCTTTTTCTCAGACTTTATCCAATCCAAAGTAACTGGCTGAAAGGAGAGGGACAGGCCCGGGAAAGCAGAAGAGAAGAAGAATATTATGCCCTGCCCACTTTCTTTTAGTAGCTTTTTCATTTTTATTCTCGCTGCGATGACCAAGAAAGCATTATTTTGTAAATACTATTTTATTAGTTCAACTTCGGAGTAATTTCAAATTATTCTTGCGAGAATAAAAAAGCTTTTTGATCGCATCTGAAACCACAACAAGTGCGTGCATTTCCCCCTTGAACTAACCTTTTAGGCACGAAGGGCATTCTGAGGATGTATTTCATCAGCCAGGCACCCACAATAATATTGATTTGTTTTGAAAGTAATTTTTGAATTGTTTCTGAGTCCTGTGCCTGTTTTTCTTTAAGCTCATTAAGCTTAACTTTAATGGCTTTTATTTCTTCCTGGAGGCTTTGGACTGAAACAGTTGATTGTTTTGAAGTCTTCTTTCTACCCAATATGGCCGTAAGGTCATATGTATTTTTTTGCAATGGAGGGTAGAATAGAAGGTTTTTGTATTGGTTGTTCTTCAAAGGTTTTTAAAAGTTTTCCTAAAAATTCCTTTTGTAGTTGAGGATCTTCAACCTGTGTAAGGATTTCTAAGAGTAACTTCTGATCTTTTGAAAGAACATTGATTTTCAATTTGGGTTTTGTAAACAGTTCATTTTCTGTTTTAGAACTCGAACTGGATGATGAACTTGTGATTAATTCATCAATTTGTAATCCTTCTTCATTTTCTGTGGGTTCAGAATTACTGGACTCACCTTCAGTTTCAACTAAAAGAGCCGTTATCTTATTGATAACTTCTTCCTCTAATTGTAACTCATGAAGTTTTTTGTTTAACTTGCAAAAATTTGCAGTGTGTCCTTTTTGACCGCATTTGTAGCAAGTCCAATTTTTGAATTTTGTTTTGGATTGGGGACTCGGTTTGCTAGTCTTTTTTGAAGGTTTTTTGTAATAGGAAGATTTTTCTGGTTTTGAAGAGGTTATGTATTTTTGGGATGATTTTTTGTAAGGTTTTCTGCTACAACTTCCTCCACAATCTGGAGTAGGATTCTTGGTTCCTATTTCAAATTGTTTGCAGAAATAAACTAACTCTTGACGAGTTTTCTTCATTTCCCATTTTAAATGTTTTTGTAATTTCAAATCCTGACAAATCTTTAAACCTTCTTTTTGAGTGAGACTAACTAGTTCACCATAGGTTAATTGATTATACGGGATTTGATTTCCAAATGCTTCCTTAATTTTATTCAAAACCTTTTCTCCGGGTCGGAAGTCCTGCAAGGAATTTTTCTTTCCAAAAAGGTTGATTAGAGTCTTCTCTAAGCATTACCCTAGTAAGGAAAGTGTTTTTGTAATACTGAAAATCACTCAGTTTTTTGCATCGGAGGTTTGAAAGGAGTTCGGCATTCTTATCCTTAAGATGAGAAGGATCACCTACGAAATGTAAGGAAATTGTTACAATCAAGGTGGCTACTGCATCCGGGATTGGTTGGCCTAACTCATCAAGAATTGGCACGCCATCTTCTTGAGTTTGTATGGATTCTAGAATTTCAGATTTTTGTAGGTTCGTGAGATGATAATCCCACCATCCTTTGAGCTGTCCTGAGAATCCTGCAATGAGGAGTTCAGCAATAGCTCTGTCTGGGGTTCCAGTTTGGGTTTTGTAAGCATTTGCTGCTTTTATAAGCATTTGCTGGAGCAAATTCAGGATGTTGTATTCTTACATAACATCTATGTTCAATTCATAGACAGTAGAGGCATTGAATTTAGACTGGGTCAGAACTTCAGATCTATTTTCTATGCCTAAATCTGGAGCTGTTATTGGAAGGGGCGTTGTTACCCGTGGCCAATAAAGTCTATTGATTTGTAAAGGTTTTGTAGACTGAATTTCTTCAGCTTGGACAGACTGGGTTTCTTGGCTTTGAGCATCTGAATCTTCCTCTATGATATTGACACTTCTTTGGGAAGTTTGAGGGGTTTCAGGTGCTACTGGAGTAGAAGTTGAAGCTTCTAGCCTAGCTTTCATGTCTCTCAAAGCTTGGATAAATTCAGAATTGCTGTTGTTTTGTAAATCTTTTTGACTGTTTTTGGAATGGTTTGAAGATTGGGTTTTTTAGTTTTGTATCTGGCTTAGTTTCAACCTGGGAAACTGTAGCCTGTCTTCAAACTTCAAATGGGTTTGTTCCATTTTTTGTAATTGCTTACCTATGGTATGCAAATGGGCATTTGTAAAATTATTCTGTAAAACAATATTTTTTATGTTCACAGAATCATCTTGATTTACGGTTTTGTAAGGGGCTGCATCTACAGATTGGTCTAAATGAGGAAACTTTACCTTCCTAAGAGGAGGATGTTCAGACTGTATTTTTCTACCATCTGAAATTTCCCATTCAGGAGTTTTATTTCTAACAGTGACAGGATTAACAGACAGTTTTTCTTCTGTTTTCTTTAGAAGATTTTTTAGAGCTGCAATGAACTCTGATTGGTTATCTTCTAATTCCTGTTGTTTAGGTTTTGAAATCTGAGAAGGTTTTGAAATTGGATCTGATTTTTTGAAAGTTTTTGGAGTTTTGTAAAACGGATATGAAATGTTATGTTTTTTGGCATACATTTCAAACCAGTCAAAGAAAAGAATATGAACTTTATGTTCGTTTATAAAGTCATAATATTCTTTTTGAATTTCTTTCCATTAAAGTTTTTGAAAAACCATATTTGCTTTTTACGATTTTTAGGAGAATAAAAATCATCATGCAAATATTGTTTGTCTACTTCAAAATCTTTTTCAAGCACATTAAGTTCATGGTTTACATTTTCTGTAATGGCTGAAAAAGTAGGTGAAGTGGGTTCTGAAAAGGAGTCAGAATCCGCGACAAGAAGTTCATCTTTCCCAAGCGCTTCATCCTCATTCTGTCATCAAAACGATTATTGGCTACTCAAAGGCCACCTCTGAGAGTGAGAAATTGGACTGGATCACCACCACCGCTTCACTTACGCTTTCTCAAAGTAAAAGCTCTTCTTCTGCCCTTAAGGAAGCCGACTCTCGTCTCGACCTCTGGGATAAGATCTGGATCATGGCTTGAGTCTCACTGCCCATAGTAAACTCCTTCTCGTTGGCGGAGCAGAAGATTCTTGCTCAAATGGCGCGGCTTCAAGCGGGGAGACTCGGCTTGTTTTCTCTTTCTGAAGACCAGCTTGCTTCTCGGTCTCTTACCTCCTTCTAACGCTGCCGGAAAGGCCTATTTTTAGCCAATGATGGATTTCTCGCGCATCAATTCCATTCCTGGATATCAGGGGCCGGCCCAGCAGGCTTCTTCAAATATCCCCTACGGTGTTTTGACCGTTCTAATTCCGATGAAGAAGACCGACTTTTCGCTACGCCCTTAAAGAAGAAGAAGCTCCTCAATCTGCACTGAACTTCAATCTGCACTGAATCCTTAAAGAAGAAGCTCCTCAAACGCTACGCCCTTACCTTAAAGAAGAGGCATGAAGAAAGACCCTTCGCTCCTCAATCTGCACTGAACTCGATTGGAAGAGGCATGGTCAAAGAAGGCAAAGAAGGCGTCGCATAGCATAGTAGCACTGCCTAATGCGGATTACGTCATCAGCCTAATGGCAACAAGAATGTTATAGCAACAGTCTTCTCGATCAACACAGGTCTTGAAGAGCCAGGAAAGGGCTTCAAAGCAAAGATCTGGTTGATGCCATATCTCTTCTGGATATTGAACCCTTTTGGGAACAGGAAAGCCAATAAGAAGCAGTTTCGCACTAACGAACTATAGAGAATCCGTAGTAGAAATAGGGAAAAAGAGTTCAGGTAATCGGGTAATCGGTGAATCAGGTGTTATTCCTCTCGTGGAGCACTTTCCCAATTTCTCTGTTAATGTTAACCAGTGCAAATTCATAGGCAAGCAAACCTGGCTTCGTACCTTGCTTCGCACCGGGATCACAAACGGTATCTCACATGCCAAGGTAGGGCTTTTTCTCATTAATCTTCTCTTACACTGTAACCCTCTTTCTTATGCAATTTATCTTATGCAATTTCTAGAGAAAGAAGGGATAGATCCCCAGTACAGTAAGAAGGAAGAGTAAGAGCGGGTAATCGAACTCAAGTGAAGCATTCAATGTCGGCTAAGCATACTATATGAAATGTCGGTTAAGCATGCAATATAGAGTAGGGCTGTGTCAGCTAAGCATGCAATAGAGAAAATGTCGGCTAAGCATGCTTTCTATAGAGCAAGCAATCAAAATCCCCCAATGCTTGGCTGGAAGCAAGGTCTTGAAGAGCCTCTTCTGGACGAGCACTGGAAATCCTTTCTTCTGGACGAGCAGAAGAGCCTTTTCCTCACTCTTCCTCAGTAGTTGCCTCAACTCGAGAAATGAACTTCTTTCCGCTATCCTGATCAACCAGAAATTATTATGTTCGCGATTCTTCATCCACCGATGCAGCATTGCATTGATAAGAGTGGAGTGCGAACATTTTCCATTAATTGAACCTCCATAAAGGCGTCAAACTCTCGCCCGTACCCCCATCCAATGGGGAGGTCAAAGTGGGCTTTGATACCCCTCATGACTTCACCCTGCGAATTCCCATAAGCATGCACTATCAGCTATTCGCTTCGCGCCTTTGCGTGCATCGAAAGGTCGAGTTTGAAACTTCGCTTGTTAGCGGGTTCTTCGCTACGCCCCTTTCTCCGACTCCGCGCTACGCCCCTTTTTCCAACCTCTTCCAATTCAGTTTGAAACCAGATCTTGGGGAAATCCAGTTTTCGACCAGGGAACCTCATTTACCGGTTCTTCTTCGCTACGCCAATCACCTTTTCTGCTTCCAATAGCAACCAGTGATTCTTCCAACACGAATTCGACACTCTTTGAACCGGTTTTTGCTAGTGCTAGAAGGAGAGAAATGAATGTACGAAGGGGAAGGTGCAGAAGATTTTGAGCACTTTCAGAAACATACCAAGCAGGATCTCGTGGGAGCAGGAGAAGCAGAAAGAGCTTAAGCGGTAGGAGATTCGACACCAGAATGATTAGACTCATGCTTTTAGCGCTAGGATTGGAATAACTCGACCGGTAGGGAGAGGAGTGGAATACCTAATCCCACACCCTACTTAGACTCATAAAAGGAGGAGTGGAAAACCCATTTGCATGAGTGGAGGGGGCATATTAGCTTAGTACCAAGATGGAACTAGTGATTCCCTTGCTTGATAGTCAAGGATAGGATAGTCTTTTGGAGTGATGCTTGCTAGTTACCGCACCGTGGGTCCTTCAACCAGACAAAGAGGCTAGGCCCCTCGTCATGTCTTCCTTTCCCTGGTAAGGTCGATAAAGAGATTGAAGAGTAATTTTATCCCATAGGTCCCTCTTTATACTATATGAGAATTTAGAGTTCTATTCCCGCCTCAGAACCAAAGCGTCTCAAAGGCTTTCCAAGAGAGAGAACCGAAGCCGCTTCGCACCTCTTCTTCTACGGAAAAGAATTGTGATCCATCCGTACGTACCGTGCTAACCCCTGACTAGCTTCTTGCTTTCGCTAGCTTGCTTTTGATATGTGTTAATCGACCTTCTGATGAAAGCATTGAAGAGCATCCAAAGTGCCAGCGATTTAGGACTAACTAGCAATTGAATAAGCTGTTGATGCAATCAAAGCTCTGATCCTAGGAGCTGCATATGATGGGGAATAGCCGGTGCATCGAGATTCGGTTAGTGTTCATGCCCGTAGAGAACTTTTTCTAGCAAGCACGGAATGAGTGAGAGCTCAAAGCGTAGAGGAAATTCCTTCTCTTATCCAACTAGAAAGATCGTAAGATAAGAGAAGAAAGCGTCTGTTCACGTCAGGCAATGTAATTGTTGATTTAGTATTTCTGTAACTGGCAATGAGTTTCTTTCTCCTCATACCTCTATTTTAACTACTTTTTAATAAGAAATACCCTTAGGAAAAATTATTTCATTAGAAAAAAGCAAAGAAAAGAAAGAGATTGACCTAGCTCCCTACTTGCCAATAAAATCCCTGCCTGCTGAAAGGAAAGCAACTACAATTGGCACAGGCTCGCAAGAAATTAAACTCGATAGAAGCCAACTCCAACTAAAGGTATGATACTTATCTTATTACCGGGAGAACTTATATTACCCTTAACTATAAATGTTATTACTGGAAGTCTTATTACATGGATAGGCCCGTTGAACCTGCTATCCTGCCGCAATGTGCTAACGCATTAAAATAAAAACCTGCCGCTTGCTCACTGGATGGCTCTTTCCCTTGCTGTAACTTGATGGGCTTACCTTTTAACTTACAATTAAATAGGATACGCTTAACTTGAAATGCCTGGAAACTTTCTCCCATTGGATGGATTGCCTAAGATGCCTACTAGCCTAAGCTTGCTTACCTTTTTGCTTACCTACTATTGGAAAGACACTTTTAGACTGGCTGGCTTGCTCATTGGAAACTGATAGACTAGCTTTATCATTCTCACAGGAATAAGAAAGTTGCTTTCTAACTGGTTTCCAAGGAGAGGACTTAGCTTACCGATAGAACTGAATAGGCGGACTTCACTCCCTTTGAGTAAGGGGATATTCAAAAGGCACCAAGAGTCTAGTCTTTTTGATCCAACAAGACCCACATTCAAGGTAACTGCCCGAAAGGAAAGAACTGGTACATAACCTAGAACCCCCTTTTGACTTCAAATCCCGAGCCTAATAAAAGAAAGTACTGGAAAGAGACAGATTACACTTGCTTTCTCACACTTGCTGCAACTTGACTTGATGGAGCTCGCTCGAAAATAGAACCATGAAAACCGCTGGAAAGGGATTACTTAGGAGAAGGCATTACGACTGGCAAGCAACTCTCACGGGGTAGAAGCGCTATAGACGCAAAAGCATTTCCATTGGCACATTCTTAATGCGTAAACTTAAGTGGAGGGATGAAATTAAGAAGCGAGCATATAGGATAGGATATAGGCAGGGCTTTCCCTTTCTCCTGCGGGCAACGTTCGAACTAAACGAGAGTCAGGCTTTCTCCCCGAGAGAACGGACTGACTACTTGGAGAGGGGCGCCTAGCTAACGGAGTTCACGAGGAAGCGACTTCAGTTAGTGAAGCGAGGCCTCACACATTAAACCATATCTTACTGAACCGAGTGAGGTATAGACAGATTATACCACAGCTTCTGTTGTGGCGAGACGAAGGGCTTTTCTTCAATCAGACGCTCTTAGAAAGGGAGCTCTTCAATTAGGAACTGCATCGAGATTAGGAAAGTGTGAATTTACCGCTGCACATGTTATCAACTCCATATCCGCCCTTACAGTTTGAATACCTGGGGAGAGTCAAGTACCATTCCATAGCTTGATCAGTAAGGCTCTTTGGGAATAGTTTGATTATAAGACTCTCATCATGAGCCACTTCAGCACATTAGGCGGGTGGGCATAAAAGGTCTTCACATTTTGTTGATTAATAGAAAAGGGTAAAGAGGGAGGATGAGTGTGGTAAGGGGGTGGGCGGCGACCCTTACTGAATCTAGAATAAGGGAGAGGTGACCAACTCCAACTCGACCACCGGGAGAGGGTCCGAAGGAGTCGACTGAAAGGAGAGGAGCGAAGCAGATTACTCCGGATCAGCAGTTATTTCAACTAAAGCAAGAATGAACGAGAGACAGAGGGCGAATAAGCAGGCGAGGAGCGACATACTTCTTTCGAGAGGGCATGTGTGGAGTGAACGAGTGAGAACGATCGCTTTGAAGATGCTCCGCTGAGTCGGGATAGGCGAGATGGCCTTTTGCAAGTTCAAGTGTAGGGGGCTATGCGACGATCGTACGACACGGGACTTTACTTTGAGTGGGTCTGACTCTATTCCCTTGCTTTAGGGCAGGAATGGCGGGACGGGAAAGCAGCTTATTCTAACTCTTTCAGGCAGGTATGCCCAAAGGGCTTCCTCTTTCAAGAAAACAGAGAGTAGTTTGCTGACTTCATGCCATGTGCCCGTTCTACTTTCTGGTGCTAGAATTGTCTTACTGGCTGGAATTTACTGGTTTGACAGATTGACTGACTGAATGAAGGCACTGAATGAAGGAAGGAGTGTGTTTTAGGGCTAGCTTGGCCATGTTCCTTTATCGGGCGGGCTTGAACCACCCTTGTCCTAGCTGCACTTGATTGAAACGTAAGGTCAGGCTTTGGGACAGAGATTTCTCTTTTTTTGTAAACGTCCAGGTGTGTTTTTCCTTTCTTTGAGACCTTAATATAAGGTTTTTTGCTCTTGCAGTTGGCATTAGCAAGTCAGATTCAAGTGAGAAAGTCAAGGCGCGCAGCAGCGTAGCGAATTCTACGACCATTTCCGGATCTGATCCGACCTTTCTTAGCGGAGTCGCAAGGACGAATTCCAAGGGACTGAACCGATAGTTCATCTAGAAAGCCCTTTTCGACTTCATATTCATGCTCTTTTGCGAGAGCAGAGGGAGATTTCTTTCCAATCCCTGTTTCCGCGCTAGAAGGAGCCGCTATAACTTATTTCGCTGGAGCTGCTACAATTGCTTGAATGGGATCGGGTGCTGCTGTAGGTATTGGTTTTTAGGGAGCAGGTTTCAATTTCGCTGCCTGACGCTAAGAAGAAGCCGAAGAAGGGCTAAGAGAATGAGAATAGGGGCGTAGCGGATCTTCTCGAGACAACTTGCATTCAGAGGGGCGAATAAATAGCTTCAAAACCGCTAATAGGCTAGCAAGAAGGCGTTGAAAACCTTAGCTTAGAATCTCACGATTATCACGCATTTGCGGTAGATAGAGTATGGTTTGGAACCCATTTCGCTGCTTGAGTCCCTCTCCCTAACGTTTCGCTGCATCGGCCGAATCCGGTAACCCTGTTTGCATAGGTTGATGCACAGAATCTTCTAGTGCGTGCTTATGGGAATTCGCAGGGAGGTTTGCTTGCCCGAGTTTGAGATGCTTTTTGCGATGCTTTATTCGACACCAGAATGATTAGAAAAGAACCGGAAATATGCTATGCTAGCAAGGGGCGTAGCGAAGAAGAAGAGGAATTCCCCGAGCTTCTGGCAAGACACCGGGAGGAAGATCTATTCTTTCATAACCTGTGCAGTAGAGTGGCACCTCATATGCTCGATCCATAGAGAAAGAGGCAAGTCGTTAAGAGGTGGAATCTTACTACGTATCCATCAATCAGTCATCCCATTTAATTCCTTTTTTACACCTCTTTAGTAGTGCTTTAGTTATCCGGTCATTCCAATCTTTCGTATGCGGATCTTATATATCTATATCAGAAGGAGAGGCTTTCCGTATCAGAAAGAAGGGCGATGGCCCGGCAATGAGATTCATCACGCAGCTTTCACTATATAAGATACCTAAGCTGGAGCTTGAAAATAAACTATAAAGTGGGAAGACGAGCTTTGAAAATCCCCGCGGTATACGAAGTGAAGGTTGAAATTCTCCAGTTATAAGATAGCCGTTTCAAGAAAAGAAAATATTTAATGAGGTGGAACCAGATGTTTATGAGTAGCCCCTTGAAAGCAATGCAGGCGAATAATTCGGAAATTACATCAGCAAGGAGAGAAAAAACGCGCATAAAAAAAAAGATAAAAAAGAAAATTCCTTCCTTTATGACTAAGATTGTAGGAGTCAATTCCCAGGTCTTTTTCCTAGAATCCATAGCGGGTCGTTGTTTTCCTCATTTTTAAGAGCCGGAAAAAGGTCTAATTTTAACCTGAGGTTTCTTTCCCCAAGGAAGTGGATTCCCCGAAAAAATCCCCCTGCAGGCCGAGCCTTTGGGCGTTGCATTTCACCCGCCTCAAATATTGCAATCCACAAGCAAACCATGCCGACTTAGGGTCCGCATATACCCCGGAAAAATCGTATCGACCTATTCATATATTAGAAATAGCCGGCCTATGCCTATTTGTAGTCAACCCGTACTGATAAGCAATCCTTACTCCAACAAGTCTTTCGATCCCGATCCCATTGGCATTGACTGCATGGGATCGAAAGGAACGGTTGTTAGCTGTCCAAGCTTTGCTTCGTGGGTTTCCTGCCTTTGCTGGGGGAAAGATTAAACTGGGCTTTCAAGCCAGAAATGAAGTAAGAGCAAAGCATGAATTAAGCAATGAAGTCAGCCAGCTTATCGGCGTATATCGTATATATAGTGAACTGGAGCCATATGTCATATTCATACTACTCAACCAGATAGATGCTAAAACAGGAAAGTATTATATTATAGGTATGCCTACTTACCTAAGCTCTTCTTACTAGCTTGCTCGGGATCCGGCAGCGGATTACACTTTATAGTTTTGCAGTACAAGAATAATTTTGCCTCACTCTGAAACCACTATAAGGGAGTGAGGTTCTCATACCTTCCCCTTGTAATTATAACGTGTAAAAGAATCAACAGCATCTGTAAGACCTCCAGGCTTACTAGACGCTTTCCGGAAAAAAGGAAGAGTGAATAGGCGAGTCAGGGTTTGGATCTGACTATGGACTCAGATCGAACTCGAACTACCACTCTCTTAGATCCCGAATCGACTACCGAAGGAGTAAGTGCTAAGAGTGATTCACGAGAGATTCAGTTAACAGTTAGCCTTATTTGACTATCATAGCCTAATGAAACTATTGAAGATATCCGTCTTATCTTAGTCTGACAGCTATCAGTCAAGGAAGTAAGTCTAAGCCCTCAGGCAAGATCTTCTTTTTTCCAGTCAACTCTATTTAGAGAAAAGCACTTAACCACTTTTTTAGGAAACAATAGGTGGATCTTATTGGTACAAAGAAGAAAGCTTTAAAGTAAAGTTCAGTTAGAGTTCTCCGTTAGGGTGACTCGATAGCTAAAAGTAGGCATTCAGTAAGAAGTAAGTTTGCCTTGTGGCGTGGATCGAAGGAATCAAGAATGTAGAAACCTACCTAGCTTTAGGGGAAAGATCATAGATAGATTATCTGGACTAGATCCTAGGATCTGGTTAGAGGTTTGCAAGTAGAAAAGTAGGAATAGAGCTTACAGCCCATCATGAGGTCTAATCTCATGAGTCTATCGTGCCAAAGCTACTAATGCTAAGAATGCTTCGCCCTGACTAGCTAGTTTGGTTGGTATCTATGGATACCTCCTTTTCGGCTCATACATAAAGGCCATCCTTGAGTTCGCTGCTAAACGAAGACGGGAAGGGATAGCTGAGGGGGGCAAAAAGATCGATTCGGTTTGGACGCTCATCTCAGACAGCTGGTAAGGCTGACAGAGACCGTTTCATAGTCAGAAAATTGGGAACTACGATCACGAGGTTGAGAGAATTCAAGGGATTCGGCTCTCAGGTCCGTGGTCTAGCGATCCAGAGGGGAAGTGGTATCCGAAGCCAGGTAGACCCATTCCGCGTGGTGTGTTCATTCCAAAAGAACTATGGAGTTCAGGGTTCCACCTGACCTGACATCAACTCGTATAGGGATAGGGATGAATTGAATAGAGAATCGGGTCAAGGAACTTCCTTTTTTCGCTTACCCTTCATAGAATGGCTCTCTTTATATAGCTTACGCTTACGAAATGAAGCCCGACCGGAGGAATAGAGGCCAAAAGCTAATTGGAGGTGAGACAGACTTCATTCCACCAAAAGGAGAATGGAAGTATAGGGAACACCAATCAAAAGAGAAAAGAGAAAGGACGGTTGGGTGAACACTATCCGAATACTAACCGAGGGAGAAGGGGTACAGGGATCAATCCCACCTAAAGGACCAATTCAGCCCATGGGCTAATCAGATAGATTTGGAAGGAGACGACTTGCTCGGCATTCAAAGGCGAAAAGCAACTCAATTGAATCCGGTTTAGCTACTAGCTACTTTGAAAGAATTTATGCCATTTTTTTGACACCTTTTCAAAGATTCAAAGAAAAGGAGTCCTGGGACCCCCTAGGATAAAGGTTGGAATTTCACCTACCTCACAAGCAATCTTTGATCGAGTCTTCCATCTGGGCCCGGGGCCTTCTGGCTCGTCAAGTTCGGAAAGTATCTTAGCCGACGGCGCGGTTAGAAAAGAGTTGGATACCCCATCAAAGTCTACGGTTCAGCTGGAAACTAGTGACCCTTCAAACTTGTCCTCGATAGAGGCGCAAAGAAGTAATGCCCGAGAACGGCATAATGGAATACTTTATTAATTAATTAATAAAAAAAATGATTTAAATAAGGATTATCCTTTCGTAAATACGGAAAAGAAGTGGTTTCGTAAAGCGATAAGCAAAAAGGCTTGAAAGCCAGCAAGACAAGAGTAGGCTTCAAAGCAACGAGCGGAGCGCCAAAAGCTCCAAGAGACCTAGCCCTAGGTCCGTTCTAGATGAGACAGAGACTTCAAAACTGACTCCACCAATCAAATCCGCAGACGTCGAACCAACATCTCCCGTTTATCTTTATCCTGAATTGTAAACGGACAAGACACTGTTTCAACCGCCCTAGTTCTAGCTTTTGATTCCGAATTAACAGCGTATGTTTTGGCTTCCTTCCTGGGAAGTAAATTCTTTGCTTCAAAGCCCACCTCCTTCTTTGCAAATAAATAAAGTTAGTTTCTTTCGGAGCGCGCTTAAGGCTAGGGTTAACTGCAGCTAAGTGATTGCTTAGGGATTAGCTATCTCAACTCTTCGAGTCGAGTTCTAGTTTTTCAACCGTTACCGCAGGACGTGGGGAAGAATCAGCACAGTGCTTCTACTCACATGTCGGACTTAAGTAAGGGGGTTGAGCAACGGATCCTGACGTGAAACATGGCGAGGTCGTCCACACGGATCTATTGACGATCGTCTTTTCATGGAAAAGATGAAAGTGCTATATACAGCCACTTCGCCCTCTGGCTAGAGTCTCATAAAAAAAGGTGTTTTTACCGCTTTCTCTTCTCCCCAAGCTGATCATCTTGCTGGAATTGGAGCTTACGTTAGAAGACAAGATGTTAGAAGGTGCAGCTCTTGGACTTGAGGTTTATGCCTTGTTATCAAACCATATTGCCGGGCTAAGGGAACTTAGTTCCTGTCTATCTCTATCTATCCAATTCTATCTCTTTCTTACTTGGGAAGCGATTGTGCCGAACAACGACCAACTAACTCGCGGATGGATTCTCCATCTTCTTTCCGGTCCGCTTTATTCCCTTACAAATTAGAATTTTTCGCTAATGGCGAAACTAGAAGGAATCCTTTCCTTTTTCTATAAAACCTAATATTACCTTTTACCATTTATCTAACCAGTTATAATAAGTTGACCTTCCCTATTCTGTCCTTTTACCTATAAAGCTCTACTTGATTTGCTATCGATTGAAGTCACTCGCCAGTGCTATCTCTTCCCGCTAAAGCTTTCCCAGCCAATCAACTAGATCTAATATCCTGCCCTTTAGGTATTTAGTCGTAGTAATGTCGGCGTAGGAGAAGACGATTCCTAGCCTTTCGATTGAATCGATAGTTCCACCACCCGGCATAAAGAAATAGATTTGATTCCAGGTTGGACGGCAAAAAGCGGGCGGGTGAGGGTTTCAATCCTATGCTATGTCTTTCTATGTCCGAGGTCGATTCGTCTGCTCATTCAGCGTATGATTCTTATCCAATTGCTTCTTCCAATAAGTCTTATGAAATGAATTCGGCTGGAGATAGGCATTCGGATTCGTGACTTCGGGCTCCTGAGGGTGAGGAATCCGTCGGGATAAACTTGATATAATAGTGTGCACAAGCTGATCACACTGTGACGTCGAGCACTTCGGAGGAAGCGCGGTTAACAAATTCCTCAGCGCTTAAAGCAAGATTCGGAACTTTAGTTTTAATCTAAGAATGCCAGGACGGAATCTAAAGCTAGGACGACTACCCAACTTAGTCTAATCAATCTTGCCTTTAATCCGGAGGGACTTAGGCAAAGCTACCGGGCTAGACGAAATCGAATGCTTACCTTATTCGGATTCTCACTCGGTCAACGAAGAGAGAGAAAGAAGTTCTTGGTGCGGTTGAGGAGTCTCAACGAAGAAGGTATTCACCCTTAGCAGCAGACAAAGAGGGAGAGAAAGGCTTCTTGAGGATTGTAGGCGGCATTTTCGGCCAAGGCAGGATGCTCAGAAAGCACTTGTTGAAACAGAGAATAACACTCATGTTTACGCTCCCGGATCTGGAGATTCCGATTCTCGAACTCGAGTAATCGCTCATATTCACGCTGAGTGGGAGCTTGATCCAGGGTTGTTTTAATCTCGTTCCAATAGTCTCCTTTCTCCTTATCCAGCAGAAAGATGGTGTTATCATTTTCCAGGATCCTTATTCGATTTCTTATGGAGGATTCCAAGCTGGAATTGTGGACAATATATGGTTGGTGCGAAGGTAGTTTGCTGCTCTTGTTCTTGCTTACTTGGTAGTCAGCGGTATAGCTCACAGAGAGAGCGAAGCTGCGCCCGCGGTATCGGCAGGACGGGTGCCAAGTTATTAGTAGCTAGGCAGCTAAGCCACTAGTACGAAGGAGCAAGCGGAGGCCCCGCTCTATTCCCCGTACGAATGATTGATTGAACGATGAACCCGGACAACTGGGAGAGAGGCGCATCCGTCTGAATGATGAACGAGTAGCGGGCACTCCGTGCTTCATTTCGTCGAATTCGAAATATCTCTATCAAGATAGAATGAGTCAATGCGCATTCCCTGGTAAGATGTTTGTACATATTCTCTTTTCATCAGCCGGACGTTTTTTGTCTCGCCCTACATACATAAGGAAATCGAGGTTTGGAATCTGTCCGATCTCAAAAGAATGGGAGGGTTGGATGGGAATGAAAAAAGGGGAGTCGGGTCAGCTGGATTCGGGATGGGATCGACTAATGAATATGATTGTAATGGGTAGGATAAAACATGTTCTTATCGGTCATCGCTAGCTGCCGCCTCATAGTAGCGATACGCGTTGGGCGCAAGGAAAGACCCCACTCTAACTCCCCTCATTGCTCTAGCCGGACCGGGAGAAACTATTAATTGGGGGTAGTGGCCCCAGACGAGGGATAAGGACGAGAGGTGGGCAACTAGGTAATATAGAAGGTCGACCCAACCGAATCTGTTCGATTCCATCAATCACTCCGTGGGGACGGGAACATGTATCCCTCCCAACCTTCTTCAACAATATTTATGTCTAAATCCGCTTTCGGCCTATCGATTGAACCGGGGGCTGCTGTTGAGCACTCTTTCCATCACCGGATTCCCTATGCGCTGATTGATGCTTCCTCTCCGACTCGATGAGACCACACTACCTACTGAGTGAGCTTCTTTCTGGCGCTCTTCCTAGGATTCCTAATGCCTCTTGCTTCAACACAGAATAAGGTCTTTTCTCGACCACTTTGTCATCATGATGAAAGCATAGTGAGTGAGTCTTCTTTCCGAGTCGAGTACTAGGCAGTCAATGTAGAGTTCACTTCATTTGTCAGACTTTTGAGCCCGGTACCGAAGCAAAGTACTCATCCGAAAAGACGGTTTGATCATGCCCTTTGTCCTCAACCCATGGTTCTCCTATATCTCCTAACTTTCGCTTTGCTTTCTCTTGAGCCCGCATTTCGTGTTTTTTAAGATCTTTAGAGGTGAACCCACATAGTGGAGCCTTCGTGTACCAATTTCAGTGGTTGAGTTTCGCACTCCCGTCATCTTCCTCTTCTTAGCCTAGGGAACTTTTATCTAATTCTAATATGGGGAAGACGGGGCAGGTGCCTGACCAACTAGCTAATCAGACTAGGGCCTAGCTCCAAAGTTTATTGTGATTGAAATTCCTTTTCGATGAAGACAAAGCGAATATAAGCATTAGCAGGGCCTAGGCCTTCAATCTAGAGAAATAAAGTAATCTTAATAGTGTATGCCAGGTCAATAAAAGGATAATCTTGATCCTTTACTCAATGCTAAGATTGAAAGACAAAGAAAGTAAAGCCTTTGCTCAGGCTCTGTCTTCGGATATGGGATTTGTCCCCTTAAAAGGCTATGGGTCTGGTGCTAACATCTAATAGGCCAGACTAGGGCCTAAAAGTCAATCTATGTCTTCTCTATGACTCGCGTAAGGTATTCCGCTCGTTGGTGCGAGGGCATATTTATTTCATACTGCGCAACCCTCGGCAGGTGGTTCAGCAAGGGCACCGTCAAGAGCTAGATTTAGGGAAGTAGTTATGTCAGCAATCCCTTTCTTTCGAGGGCCGAAAGCGCATACGAATTCTTCCTTGCGCTGCATTATCGTATAATAAGAGAAAGGCCAGTCACTTCGACTCCTTAAATAGTGGCAGCAGGTCTTTATCCTTCGCTTTGGGGTTGAGTTTACGTGAAATCTTCAGCCTAGGAAAGGGCGACCTTTAGTAAAGCATTTCCCCCGGAAATAGCCTTAGCTGGATTTCTTTCTTCGTAGAAAAGTGGCAACAAGCCTTCGTATAGGGCCAGGGCCGCTTAGCTGCATCCTTTAGCATCCTATGGGCCTAGGTCAGTCAACTTTATTTATTATTTAATATAATAGCAAGGGCGACCTTCTTCGTTCTACCACTTTTGGTCTCCTGCCCCGAGGCATTCCTTTAGTAAGTAATCCGTGCAAATGAGGGCCTAAGGCTATTCCTTGCTGCGGAGCTAGCATTCACACCGCTTTCCTCATGTCAGCAAGCTCGGGGTCTAACCTCATCCTAAAACTACTTCTCCAAGCCGTAGACGGAAGACCAAGATTCTGATAATGATACATCCTTAGCTATGGGAAGAAGTACGATGCTTTTAGCCAATTCTACCTCTTAGCGAGGGCTTGACAGAGTTCTCATAGGGGATTTCCTTGTCTAGCTTGCGGAGCTGAGTATGCCTTTCTTGAAGTAACTGGCCCCTTAAGCCTTTGTAGCAGTCCCCGTATCAACATCTTAGGTCTCCTTCCTTACTTCCTCTCCCTCTAGGTCGAGTTCCTTCCTCGCCTACTCTTTATATATGGGAAATACGAATCAAACCCCAATAAGGAGCCTTTGAGAAGGATGTCAACAAAGGAGTTCTAGTTGTAAAAGACGTAAAACCTAGTAGAAAAGGTCCCTAGTCCCTAGGCTGAGAATGACTTTCTAAAGTTGACTTTCTTGAAATAGAGTTCCCTTACGCCGCCCTTGCCATAGTTTGTGTTGATCTTTCAAATGGAATATGTGATTTCATCCTATTCAAAGTATCGATCTAGTGAATCAGATCGCTTTCGGGGCAGCTGACCGATAGACTGATTAGAATCTTAGAAAGAAGCTGCGGACTCCCGCCCGGCGCAGCGCTCTTTCGGTCGGGAATTCATCGTCTAGCTTGCCTTCGTATAGGGTCCGTACTCTAACTCCTATTCCCTTGCTCTTGCCCCGGTCTTTCTCTAATTCAAATAATAGGGAAGTGGCGTCTTCAATCACACTCACATATTTCGTATGAAGTACCAGATTTTGGGGACTTGCTAGCTCTCTGTATGGAGTGCCCCGTACCATACAAGCCAAGGAGAAAGAAAGCCCTTGAAAGGCACCCGACGTTCACAGGAAAGCCCGCCTCTGGCCTATCATAAACTTTGATTAATCGTCTTTTGGCCCTCGCTGGTACAATCCTCAAATGAGGTCAGGAGGTAACTCGAAATATCGTAAGATAAGAAAGCGTCTGTTCACGTCGAAGGAGACTTGTACTTGAATCGGGATTGGCGTGGTGTTCAGCGACTGGCCTCTTGTTGTTGTCGAAGGCTTGCAACTTGACTTCAGTCTTTCACCTTAGCTCTTTAAACGCCCTTTAGAAATAAGGCTAAAATTCATCGGTTCAAATCCGATAAAGGGCTCTTTTCGGGTGTTCCAAACACTCTCTTCTTTTCGGTATGCCGCTCAGCGAGCAAGGAGCGAGAGAACCAAGTGGTCGATCAATGAATTCGATTGTACTCTATGGGAATCCAACCCTTTCTGATTTAGATTTTCTAATGGATAGTGAGCTTCGTTCTTTCCCTTCTTCAAATACTTCCACTAGTTCTTCAATCCAATCCGACGCCTCAAGTGCTCCACTTGAGTTTGAGGAGATACTTGATATAATATCTAAGGAATCCCTCAAATGGATTGAGAGAAGCGGGAGACAAGTACCTCCCGAATGGACAACGCAGGACCTTGTTAGAGAAGTCATCGGAACAGATTGGATTAGCATTGAAGGCTTGCTTAGGGACCATTTTTATGATATCATGCTACATGGGCCCAACAGTTGGCTCTCACAGGACCTTTTTGCATTTCTGGATCTGATCAACTATACCTTCTAGTTGAAACAGAGTGATTTTAAATTAAAGCGGCATTCTCCCTTGACTTTGACATCAATTTTCATTTCTTTTAAAAAAAAAAAATGGACATTCTTAGCACCATGTTCATCAGTTCTGTAATTTTGTCTCTTACCTTAGCGTTTATGTGCCGAAGAGGATCGTTCAGGAAACGAGGAAGGGAAGACGGTCCCTCATTGGAACCTGCTCCAAAGCGCCAACGAAGCGAAGAGGTAGAAGCTAATGAGGTTCTTACTGAAGCGGGGGATGTGGCCCTCGTCCCAGAACCTCCTATAGTTGTCCCAGAACCTCCTATAGTTGTCCCAGAACCTCCTATAGTTGTCCCAGAACCTCCTATAGTTGTCCTAGAACCACCTATCCACTTGCCAGAAATACACTATGAGGACTATCAGGACCTTTCGGACATAATCCAGCTGGGCAGCCCTGACCCCCATTTTGATATGGAGGAGTCCATGTATGCACAGCTGTGCGACGAGATTTATAATCTCGTATTTTCTACTTTGGCAGGTGGAAACGTATATATACCTCCCTGTCCTCATGCCAGTTTGGCAGATATTTTGCACTTTACATTACTAGACGAAGCATCCCTGGAATTTCTTCAGGCGGTGCGGGACGAATTAGTGTTTCACGGCACCAATTCAGCATATTTTCTAGATTTTATGGTTAATGTGGCGAGAGAAATGCTACTATTTTAGTCCGCTCACAGAATACTTCAGGGCTGGAGTGAAAAGCAACAAAAGCACCTGCCAGGAACTGTATAAAAAGGACCCAGAACTACATCGGTCTGAGACTCACTTCCTTGAAAAGAGGGAGAGAAGTTATGTAGGCTGTGACCGTAAATGTAGCGGTTTCTCGACCGTTTCGGGTCAAAGAATCGATTAGTAATATGCCTGATATTGCCAGAAGACCGATGAGACTTACCAGAAGTGAAGTACAGAAGAGCAGGAAATTTCATATTTTGAATAAAAAACTTAAGATGTTCATCTCCAAGCCTAGCCTACTCTACATTATCATATGGTTTCGCGGGCCAAAGTCTAAAAGCCGGTCAATAAGACAGATCCGGATCCTAGTGCTTTCGAGATGGTTCGATCGCTAACAAAGACAAGCATAGGAAACAGCAGACTCCCAACAAGCAAACAAGCAACTCCAAGAGCTCAAGCCTAAAGCCTTAGTAAGGCGCATCCTCATTGCTCGCGTAAAGCAAGCGTAGGCTCGAAGGCCGAAGCGCGCTAGTGCTCGTTGCATTTCCCTCCTACTCGGGTAAAGTCTTCCGCTCGTTTGCTGTCAGGAATTCAGTAGAGTGGCCGGTCGTTGAAAGAAGCAAGCCTATAGCCTTAGAAGGTGCGAAGGCCTAAAACTGATGAATCAAAGCCTATCGTCTCTCCAGCTGCCTAATCCGATAAGCCTTCCAATGGTCCAAGGAGTTCTAACAATCGGGGAAGCCTTTGCCCTTGCTTTAGTTAGTTTCCCTCCTGACCCGAAAGCTGGTGCTGATGCTGATCCGGCATATTCATTCTTATTCTGGAATCATTTTTTTGGCTTGCGTCTGATTAGCTAGTTGGTGAGGATGGCTCGTTTTCTCCACTCGCAGCTCACTCGCTAGTAGATTGCCATTGGATACAACATTCTTTCATTATCGCTACGGAGCGCCTATGTGCCTGTACGTCTATTGAGACTTTTCCGGCTTGAATTTTTGGTCGGGCGTACTGTACCTAAAGAATGCAAATTTTTTAGGTACAACAGTCAGGATCCATTTCTGCCTTCTTGTGCTCCTGTATTCTTATCCAATCGTTGAAGCCATTCAACGCCCCTCTCTTCGGGACCTTCTTATTTAATTTAGCCCGCAGCTGAAAGGAACTTGATCAACCCGCCGAGAGAACCAATCTCTGGTAAGCAGTCACCAGGGCAGCAAGGTCAGGCAACATAGGTTCCCGCCTAGATTAAGCCAGTGTTCAATAAAGAGCTAACAGGCAGGGCTAATGTAGATAGATTTCTTTCTATTGTGTACTAAGCTTTCTTTTCTCTTCGGGCTGTACCATTTTCAAGTCTTTAGTCTTGACTTGACATAAGTATGAAAGTACGCCGATTCAATTTAATAAAAAGAAAAAGGGTCTTAGTTGTTGGAGTTTCATTACAGGAAGTTCCTAGCCATCCTGTTTTAAGCCTTTGCCTACGTCTAGTCTAGAGAAAGGTTTAGCTTCAAGCTCAAGCTATTGTTAGAAGTTTTCGTGAAAGATGAGGATACCTTTTCTTTTGAGTTTGAGCCCTTCCTGCCAGTAGCTTATCCTTTTGGTAGGGCTAGCTATAGATCGGATTCCTAGGTCTTGTCTTCCCCGGTCCAAACGAGCGAATGCGGTCTCGACTAGTTCCCATCACTTTAGTAAAAGCAAACCAGACGAGTAGGGAATCATAGATCTAAAATTCCTCATCTGCACAGAGAAAAGAAAATATCGTTTTATGAGTTCATTCATCAGTAGAAGTCCCTATAGTGGCAGTCATAAGGGCATCCCTTTCTAGTCGCATAGATTACTAGTTTAAGCCTATCTCTTAATCTTACGGACATATCCTCTTTCTCTTACTAGTGGGATTTTTCATATTCTAGTGTATGAGTCAGTCTTTGGTTAAGACTTCTATTAGACCAAGTCTTACACCTCTACCGTAGCCGTAGCGCTTTATTTAGTTCCTGGCCCCGAAAGCGAAAGACTTTATAGGCGCTTTCACTTCCAATCTCTTTGAATGTCAGGAATCCCCTCCTCCACTAGATCGGGTAAACCTCACTATATCTGCGATAACATCACAGACCAGTAGGTCGCCCTGAAGGCCTGCTAACCATCGAGTCCGCCGAATCATGCAAAAGAGGACCGGGCTTTTGGGATTCTTATTGCAATTTGAAGTTCTCCCGTAGAGGATGTGCTCCCAATAAATCTGCCAGTGCCTGTCCTTTCACGGCCTTTTTTGGTACGAATATTATGTCATACTGTGAGAGCAGTATTGACCATTTAGCGAGTCGGGCGTTCATTCTTTGCTTTGGTCACAAGGATCTTTAAAGGGTTTACTCCCCAGGTATATGGTGTTACCAATTAGGTAATGTCGTATGTGCTGCGAACATGAGAGCAAGGCATTTCTTTTGAACTGGTTATACCGGTGTTCTGCGGCAGTAAGTGAAGGCATCAGAACAGGAGTGATTCTGGTTCTGGAAGGCACGAACGGTAGAACAATAACTTAGGAGCTATCCTAAGCTTGAACGTAGCGAAGATCTACGAATCTAAATTCTGTTATAAAGTTCACATCCCTCCCTGTCTTGCGTGGCTCCGTGCCGGGTCATGCTTTCTTCAATCCCGGATGAAAATATTCCAAAACTGAAGTCAAGGAGAAAGGTCCAATTAAAATGCTTAGGACTAGAAAGAAATATGATCCTATAAAAGGAACTATTCATCATAGATCGGAGAGCTCATTTGATATATCACGAATGCAGTGATCAAGCATCAGGCGGAATGTATTGCTACCTCTTCCTCCCTCCACCATTCTATAAGCAAATGCTTGCGGGTAGGATTTCTCTCCAGAACCATCTTTCTCTCTCTTCTCTGAAGAGAGAAGGACTAGGCAGGCTCTTTAGGGCGATTCTCCTCTTCCTTAGACATAAAATCTAGTTAGACCCACTAGGTAAATAAAGGAATTACCAAGGTAAGACACATATCGCAATATTACATCTACCTTTGCCTTACCCACAGAAAGCCTTCGCACAGATTTCCTTCCAACGTTTTTAGCAAAGGCCCGGAGAGAAAGCATAGTCTAGTTAGTAGTCCTACAGAAGCCAGAATCAATCCTATAGATTAGAAACTGTAACCTATAATCTTGATGCACTCTAATACCTAAAATATTATATGCATATCCTCACCAGGGAATATGCGCAGAAAAAAGCACCTTTTTTCACTTTATCACTGGATTGCGAACTTACTTATCCTTTTGATGAGAATGCCACTACTCTTACTTACTATCTTCAAACCCACCTATTGGCGTGTCTGGATCAGGTGAATCGCTTGGCTAGATATCTCCTTAAGCGAGATATCGTTAACTCCTTAGTTCCTTAGAAAAGGATAAGAAGGGAGAAGCACGAAAAACCCTAGCTTTCTGTCGATCCTTAGCTCCAACTTGCGTCAGATCCTTTTGCCCCTTACTCTGCTGGATTGAAAGCGGATGCAAGAGAACTCTCAATGGCTGCAAGTAGAACTGCCATGGAACTATATGGATAGCAACTCCCACCGGATGGAGATATCTTAACTTTTATTTCAAGCCTATGTCTTTCGCTTGCCTAAGGTTAAGGTAAGAAAAAGAGACAGCTACTGGACACTACGGGGACTGTAAGCGATCTAACAGAACTGGCTTGTTGAACGGAACTCAGACTAGAGATATCAAATGACCTAGGGGACTGGACCTCTAGATGTAGCACTGGATGTAAGAAAAAACTCGACTGCCAAAGCAGCACTTAGCACTCCAACTAATGGCCTTAAGACTGTTGCAATTGGTACAACTGCTTCAATGGGATAGAAGGAAACTGGCTAAAAAGGATTCTAAATGGACTAGTAAGAGACTCCAATGTAACCTCAAACTCAAATTGGAACCCTAAGAGGGGCAACTTCCACTCTTTTTTTCACTCTTTCCATTGTCGTTTACTTTACGAAGCGAAGGAAATCAAAAGGTATGCCCATTTTATCGAGGAGAGGAATTACTAGCTCGCAGGCTTAAAAATGATAACTTCCTTCCTTGCCCTCGAACCGACTATCCAACGACATGGAACACTTAGCATTGGCCTATCACTCAAATTCAATTTTATAGCACGCCAACAGGAGGGGCTTCTTACAAAAGCACTCCAACAACTCGCTTGAACTTGAAGAGAGAAGCAACTACTACTTCTCCATCAAAGGAAAAACAAGCATCGACTAAATAGAAGGCCCTTGAATCTTATCGTTAGCCTATAGCGCTATCTACCCTTAAGACTGACTTAAGGGATGTAACAGAAGTCTCAAGAGAACTAACAATCGATGGACTGGAAGGGCGAAAGACAGAATAGCAAAGAGAACTCAATCTATAATTTCCACTTCTGTTCCTTCTAAAAACCCAAGTACGGCATTAGCAATGGAAGAGCTTAGTTAGGATGGGCTTACGACTGGAACTATAACCCTCGAACTGGCTAGTCTGGGAGATTAGATAAGCTGGCTAGGGATTTTGATATTCTTTTTACTGAAAATGCACCGAAGGCAACTGCCATTGAAACTATATAGCTTTATATATAGGCTGCAGGGAACTCCCCTGGGACCGCCATAGAATCATATGCAGGGCTATCAGAGTCCAGGAAATGCATGGCAGGGAACTTCTATAGGCACCTTCCTAAGCAACTGATCTAACTTCCACTGCTTATCTATAGTCTTCCACGTCCATAGGATTCCACGGCTTAGCCATAGGAAAGAACAGGTTATGCATACGAAAGTACTCTTTAGGGAAAGGGCTTAGCCTAGCACTCCAACAGTATGGGCTTCTCTTTTTTCTCCCACTAGATAGCTAGCAGAAAGAATGGCAGGACGAAAGAAAGGCTTAGGATAGCCAATGACAGGGAGAGGGTGAATGAAAGGAAAACAACTACAACTTCTGGCTCGCAAGAAAGGCGAATAACTGCAACTGAATCGACATAGACGGACTTATAAACTTAGCACAGCGCTTACCTTAGAACTTGATATGCAGGAACTTACAAAATACCTTAGCAGCACTCCCTGTAACGAACTCCTACCTTCAAAAGACAGCAATTTGTCACGCCACAAGACTTTTCTCGCTTGTAAACGTGCGGCACTTGCTCGGTTCCCAACCTTAAACCGAACCAAGTCAGCCTTCCCAACCAACTAGAACCTTAGGCAAACCCTCACTCACACACACAATGCACAAGAGTAGAGAATTGCACAAAGAGGAAGTATATTATTCACAATAAAATAGCTGTACAAGTAGTTTGCTGTACAAAGAGCTTTTAGGGACTCACTCTCTCATTAGCATTTTCTAAGTCCTAGCCATCTCCTATTTATAGGCAATCCACCTCCTCAAATGTGTGGTGGAGAACTTGCCTCAAACATATGGTGTGCAGCAAGTCTCTAGAATTTTCTATACATCTCCAGCAATTACTTAAGCATACAGCCCATTTAGGAAGAATCTAGAGACATCCAGCACTTGTGTAGGCAGCCAGCACCTTGTAGGCAATTCTAGAATTCTCCAGCAACTTGCCAGCCCAAGGGAAGCTTCCTAGCACCTTCCAGCAGCTCCTTCTAGCCAATTCTAGCATGCTGAATGCTCCAGCACCCACCAGCACGCCCCAGAATTTTCCCCACCATTCCGGAACGTTCCAGCAGCCTTGTCTCACTACTTTGGCCAGCAAAAATTTCCCCCAAGTGTCCAGCATGTCCTAGGCACTTCTCCAACCTTCTAGAGAATTCCGGCAAGGCATTACTGAATTGTTTCACTTGCCTTGGCCTGCCTAGCCTTCCTTGCACGCCCAACTCTTGGGGATTGACAATCTCCCCCCACCAAAGTCCTTGACGCCCTCGTCAAGTTTCTTGGCTTTGTAAGCCTTGATTGCTTTTGTAAATTGCCACAAATCTGCCTCCTTTTCCCAACTAACTTCACTATCTGGCAGCCCTTTCCACTTGATGAGGAATTCGGTGTAGTTAGGAATCCCCCGTTGACGAATAAGTCTATCTGCCAGAATTTCTTCGACTTCTCGATCATACGAGGTTACCATGGTTGGCGGGGCTCTATGTGACTGGCCTCTACTCGGATCTTCCTTGTCCTCATGATAAGGCTTGAGAAAGCTTACATGGAAGACAGGATGAACCTTCAACTGTGGCGGCAATTCAACTTGATAGGAGACCTTTCCCACCTTCTTAGTGATAGGAAATGGCCCATCATATCTTCGTACCAACCCCTTGTGCACTTGTCTATAGGCTTTGAATTGCTGGGGTGGCAACTTCACCATGACAAGATCACCAACTTGAAACTCCAAAGGCCTTCTCTTCTTGTCAGCCCACTTTTTCATCTTCTTGGAGGCCTTATCCAAGTATACCTTAGCAATATAAAGCTGTTCTTGCCAACCTTTCGCCCATTTGTAAGCCGAAGGACTCACCCCCGTATACCCCCTAGCACCGCATGCTATTGCTACTCTGACTACGAGAGCTAGAAGCCTCTAATAAGGCTGCTGCTTTCATGCTTTTCACTGACTGGCGTGGCTATTACAACTACTGCTAGCTGATCCATTCAAAGACCGGGATTCCTGACCTTACTACTATTAGAAAACTACCCAACACCCCTTGCTGCTCTCGCTGCACCATCTGTTGTCCGCTGCTTGGCTTGCTCTTTGAAGCAAAAGGACGAAGAAGAGCGGGAAGAGAAGAGCAGCACCCTAATTCCTATGTTATAGCCTTCGTTCCCTGGTCATATCTCTTTCTTTTGTGAAATAAGAACGTATTTACATCTACTCCCAACGCCCATACCCTAGTCTGGTTACTTCACAAGTAAGTTCCTCTACCTCGGGCTATCTCAGGAAAAAGTTGGGAATTTAAATACCTACATCCGATCTAATGGCACCTTTCGCCCTTAGGTTTCCCCTCGGTGATTCTTTCTTCACTTCCTTGCTTGCAGCTTATTATTTAACATCCTATTATGTGTTGGGCTTTCTTCTCAGACGTCTTCTCTTTCCCTTCTTTGCCCAACTAAAAGAGCTAAAGCCGGGAGCAAGTATTCCTCTTTCGGACTCCTTTTTCGCTCCTCTATTCGCCTTCTCCGATCTAACAACTGGCTTCTGAGCGCATCTCTTTCTATTATAGAATAACCCATGGTAGCTTCGTTCGCTTAACGGGTGTTCAGTTCTTTCATTGCGCCTTTCGTCTACTCTCTATGAAAGAAAGATTCATGAGATATAAAGTAAGCGATGACAAGTAGGTTTGCTTCCCTAGGCGCTTCATCATGAAGAGTCGTATTGCGCTTCCCTGGCCTTTGGACTTTGGACTCATCTTTCTGACTCAGGAATAGCGGGACGGGAAAGTAAGACCTCTTCCGCGCTCGTGCCCCATACCTGTTAAGGTAGGCTAACTGAACCCTTCCCTTCGGTGATTTTCTTTCCCTTCGCTCTGCCTACTGGGACTAGCCCTAGCCTTTTGCTTTTTCAGACTTCATTGTCATCTTTCCTGCTACGACCATGAGCGCTTCATCAGACTCACCCGTAATCCTTGCTTTCGTTCGGTTCCGCTCTTTCGGGTGGGTTGGAAAACTTTCATATCAAAGGGAAGGTTGGTTAGCTCTATCGAACGGTTATCAAAGTTATTCTCAAAGGGAATTCTAAAATCCTATCCAATTCGTAGCGTCAAGCGTCGATACTGACTTCAATGAGAAATCATAGATGGAACGACAGAAGCGAGGTTTCTATTTAATAAAACGTAGCGTAGCGGTTCAAAATGTTGATTGGGGGAGATATCTTCATATGTGTCAGAGGATCTATCGGACTCTGGATCGGACCTTTCATCGGACTCTGGCATATCGGACCTATCGTCAGGGTACCTTTCATCAGTGGACGGGGAATCCCCTTTCTCTATCGTCAATCGACCGCTCTGCGGAATCTGTTCAATCGCTTCAATCGAGTGTGTGCCGTGCTGGTTTACTTACTCTTCCCTCGCTAAACCCGGCCTTCTTGCTTTCCTTCCTGGCTAGCTTTCCAATCGCAGGCTTACTTGCTTTCCTTGACTTAACTTTCCAATTAACAAGAAGGGGAACCGAAGCTAGGCACGAAAGCTGAAGGGAAAGAGTTTAGTTCTTGTCAGTGACAAATGTCCTTTCGTTGGCCATAATTCTTCGCTATAACCCATGTTTCATCACATGAACGATAGATTCTTCATTGGAGCGACTATCGCTCGATATATGGAAGAATTTCTCTAAACAACCCTGCCTTCCCTCCGAGTTGACTTTACTGGAGTAGCTCCTGGACTTGCTTTGTTAACTGGACTAGCCATTGGAGGGAAATAAATGCCCATTTGTCGGCTTGAGGAAAAAGACACCCCTTGCCTTTGACTTACATCGGCTGGGGATTGGAGGGCGGGAACAACATATCGATCGGTTGGAAACATTTCGGTTGGAGGAATTGAATCACTTGTCACTTGTCGGTTAGAGGGCGTACTTTGGAGGGACCCCTCTGTTTTGCTTCTTCTTGAGTTCTTTTTACTGGGCGGCGGCAGGCGCCGATTGGTTGATACTGTTGGTGTTGATCGGTTCTTTTTCGCTTCGCACCTATGCTTAGAAAGGAGTGGGGAATATCTGGTTTGACTTGCTCGGATAGCTAGGGAAAGAAAGGGAAGCTGCATGAGGGTATTGCTCTTGCTGTGGGAAAGACACCTGACACTATAGCGTGGCCCGCTTCAGTTGATCGGAAGTGCGAAAGTCGAGTTGATCTCATACATATAGAAATCCGGAATTGAGACTTTTGATAAACAAAAACTCACTCAAATTACATCTTCGTCTCGCCCTTTCATCGGAGTCTAATGTAGCAGGAGAAGAATCGTCTAATGAAAAGTCCCATTTCAGAATAACTCCTCACGTCTTCCGTTAAGCGTGCGTCAGTTTCGGGGCGGGGGGCGAAGAGCAGGGATAATTGTAGTAGAAAGGACAACTGCTCTCGAATCAGCAATGCCACATCTGACTCAAAAAGGATCGATAAGCCTTTGCACATGAGAAGAGGATTAGACTGAACGGGAATAACCCCTGTCTTAGGGAAGGAATGAAGATGGCATCGAATAAGCTCTTTGATGTTGATGCTTGAGAAGAAGCTTTTCCCGCATTCCTGTTGATGCAGAGATCAGACGAGAAGGCCCATCTCTTTACTAGAATCCGATGTGATAGAAGGAGCTGCTCTAGCTTAAGCTTAAGTCGATCCTTACTTAATAGAATAGCCGAACGAATTAGCCATAGAGCTCATCCCCGGTTAAATAGTTGATGATTTCTTGATGGTTGACTGCTATATCAACATTAGAGAATCGACTGGTCACTCATGCTTGAAACAAAAAGAATAAGCGATGCCATTGAATCTGTTAGAGGAAGGCTAGAAGAGAGTAGCTCATGCCCGGCAAAGTCCGATCGTAGAATATCCAAGTATCTTTCCCCGGAGTGATTCAAGCCTATGTGACCAAAGCTGGAAAGAAATTAATATTCTTCACCAAGAAAGGTAGCGAAGTCACCTCCATTCTCGATTTCTATTGCGACAGAGGGAGCATAATATAGTAAAAATCACGATTAGAGTCAGTCCGGATAAAAGGAAGAATCCAATCCGCAGCTAGTCTTGGGATCAAGGCTTCTTTCCTTTGCTGAATCAGGAATAGCCAACTCCAGGTAAATGCTTTTCCCAGCTCAAAGGCGATGACTAGTAGATCCGGGGGTACCTAGAAAGCGAACAAATGTTCCCATGGTCATGATTGTTGACTAAACTGCCCTTTCTCTGATTCCCCTTGCCGACTCTGAACTAACTCATGCTTGAATGTGAACAACCGATAGTACGGAAAGCAGCATTCTACTGATTTGATTACCTTCTTCCCTTCCAACTAGTAGGAATTCTCTCTCGAACCCTAGAACCTTTGGGCTAGGAACCCGAGAAAAGCGAATGTTCAAAGCTTTCAGCGGGCTAGAGTCGTCTTCTTGCTGTTGTTGAATGTGAAGTTGTGATCAGCTTAGCAGTAAAGAGCTCTTGTTTAGCGAAAGTCGTATTCTGATTCTGCTTGAGCGGCCTTCTCTCTCTGAGTTAGGGCAAAGGTAGTTCGGTAAGCCTCGGGTCATAATCTAGTATGACCGAAGCATTAGCCCTGTCTCTATCCTTGGGCTAAGGGCCCATAGACTGGACTGAGTGCGGTGAGGTAGCTTAGGATGATGAAACCGTACCTTCTTACTTTCGGACTTTCTTGCTGGCTTGACTTCTTGACTTAGAGCTTTCACGTGGCAATCGAGCTGCCATTGATGGATAAAATCCTGCTATAAAGAGGGAGTTGGCAGAGGTAGAATCGGCATCTGTCTCGCCTGCTGGAAAGCTTGACTTGGCTATTGAAATCAGCAGCAGATGTTATCAAATCAACAACATTAAGAAGAATCCGTTCTTGGAAGAATTTCTACTATAATATAAGGGAGGAGTTCTCATACCCAGTTAAATGATTAAGGAGTTTTCCCGCCTCAAGGGGAATGCTTGAAATAAGCTCTTCTGTCTCTTGGCGACTCGGAACGAATGCTTGAATCAGCTTCTGTCGTTAGAACGAGAATAGCTCAAGTATAGAATAAAGAACAATGACATTCCCTTCCCCGAAAGCCTAGAAGTAAGCCATAACTCTTAACGATGCAAGGAATAGCTATCCTTTCGTGCCCAAGTCCAAGCACGGGATGAGACTTACCGACTGATCCTAGTGGCTCTGGGTCAGGTCACGAACGGTATTCGATTGATTTGAGCTCTATCGTCCCATCCTCTAACTAAACTCGTCCACCAGCGAGGGTAGGCAACTCACTAAGTAGAGTCTCTAATGTTAGCAAGATCCGCTGTGAAAGGCTCTTAGCTGCTTATCCGGGATTAGAAAAAGGCGTAACTGCTCTTGTCGGAGGCAGAAAGATCAGCGATGAGACGATTTTTTCGGGTTAGACTCTAACGAACAATAGACTGATTGACGATCAGAAAGAGTCTATTGCGAGAATCGGATGCTAAGTCTCCCTTTCCTTCCCGGAATGCTATCAGTCAGTCTGGCTAGCTGCAGTTCACTCCATCACTGAAAGTTGTAGGAAGTCACTCTCAAGCCAGTCCGGACCGTGACAGTCACAACATAAGAGAAAAGGGTCAAGATATGGTGCTGCGGTCAGAACAAGGAATGCTTTCACCATTCAACCACAGGTTTGGTACGAAAGCCCTCCCGCATCAAGTAAAGGGGACGATCCATTTATTTGTATTTGTCTAATGCTTGAAGATCGATCGTCACAGGGGCGTGCTAAGCCCACAAGATCTTAAGCCAGTGGGCGCTTCCAGTTAGGCTATAGGAAATATCCCCAAAAAGCTTTCCAACTCGCAATTTAACGAAGAAAAGGGAGGCTTTTCAAAGCGGTTATTCCGACAACAAGGGACTAAGCGCTAGGCTTAAGACATGAAGACATGGAATAAAAACCTTAGGCCGATTAAATGAAAGCCAGAACCCTAGAGTCAAATCAAAAGTAGAAGATAGCACCCACGGACAGAAAATCCGATGTGAACGAATCCTAGTTAGTTAGCTTGGCGCTAGGAGTTGTCTAATCAAAAGATGTAAGCGCAACTGTTAGAATTTCATCCGCATCTGGCTTGATGGCTGCTTTCTTTCCTGGGTAGATTGCTTTTCATTATCACCCTAGCGACTATCCAAAGAAGCTCTCTTCCTCCGATGAAGGGCAGGGGGGAAGCTCGACCATCCTATTACCTATTAATAAAATCCTCCTCTTCATCTTCAGACTCGTCGGCCTCATCCGACATCCACTCTTCGCATACAGGGTCCCCTCATCGGAAGGTCCGGGATACCCTGAAGCCCGGCCTCCCAAGGCAGCAACTGTCAAGGACCCGATCCATACCTCTTCAAAATGTTCCTGCTGCTCAAGCTGTGCAGCTCTCCCCTATAGCAGTAACTCTCCGGACTGATTCCTTTCCTCACTCAGATCCCATAGCTCGGTGCAAAACCCGGTGCCGTGTCCCATCTCCCGATGATAGAGACAGTACCGGGACCTTTTCTCATCACCATCCCTAAGCCGGACATCCGATAGAGGCAACTGTATCATGGGCTGGTAATTCATCTAGGTTTTTTCTCAGCCTCAGCTAACTTCCTAATAATGTTGGTTAGCGTCTGTCAAGGTAAGAAAGAGAAACATAAGAAGAAGAAGTAAGAAAGAGAAACATAAGAAGAAGGAATAATTACAATAGCTAAGAAGCCGAAAGGTAAGAAGAAGAAAGGTAAAAAAGAGAAACATAAGAAGAAGAAGGGACCAGGCAAATAAGGAGTAATGCAAACGGGGCAATTACATCAAGGATGAATCTGTTGCCCCGAAAGATAGGACAGCTGAAAGATAGGCATCCGAGTCCGAAGAAGAATAAGCTGCAGTCCACCTTACTAAGACTAAGACAATAGGGGACTGCAATATTAGATCTGTCTCCTCTACTTCAAAACTAAAGAGCATCAATCAAGCAAGAATTGAAGCGGAAAAAGCAAGTACAAACAATCTTTTCCGGGATTACCTTGGTTGGTCTATCGTATATAAGAGAAAACGGCTGCATTTAGGAGTGATCCTTCCCTCTAACCGCTAACTATTTATAAAATAAGCTAAGAGAGATGTGGCAAAAAAGGAATTTCAAGAGGTGCGTCGAGAAGTTCCATACCTTCTTGATAGAGTCAATTGCCTTGCTTGTACTTACTTAAGTCAAGATTGGCTTGGTGTTAAGTGTAAAAAAATACAGGATTTCAAATCATCCTTGCTCCTCGAAGTCTTTCTTCGACGTCAGAGAGTTTGATCGAGAAAGCAAGGACCAAAGTGCCTAGCCATGTGTAGACCGAAATGGTCTCGCGAAGACGGTCAACCTTTGGCTAAGATCCTTTCTGAAAGCTCGAGAGTACACTAAGGGAGAAAGATTTTTTGTTTTATTTCGTTAACAAAGCACATAAGATATCCCCGATCAGTAGATAGAGAATCGGCTGTTTACAGGCATGTTGACTTAATAGATGCTACAAAAGAGGCAAGTCGCAAGGCAAAAAGGGCAAGGTTACTAAGGCATTTTGCGCGAGCAAAGGCATGCACACGATCAACAGACATGGGCAAGAGACGATCGGAAAGGCATAAGTCCCACGTGTACTAAGCCCTCTCTCTATTATATCTTATTCCATCCCTAAGAGCTAGAATGAATCAAAGTATCAACTCGGAACTAAGCGATTGGCAGCGACTTTTTCTTCTATTTTTGAGTATTTAAACTAGTAAGAAAGAGCTTTTCAAAGGCTAGGAGGAATGAGGATGGCATCGAGGAGGCTCAGGGACTCAAGGAGAAACAAAACCAGAAGTTAATCGAATTTAGAATTAGGGGCCGATTTTTTTAGTGTTCTCGGTGACCTCGCCGTGGTCAAAAATTTTGAGAGTTTGCTTTTCACACATTGAACTGGGAAAATAAATAAGGGGCGTAGCGAGTTCCGAAAGGCACTGCGCTTACGCATTCAGTAAGACCGGCTATGAACTCACCATAAAATAAACACCGGGCAAAGAAGAAGCAGGGCATGGACCTTATTCTACTATTGATCTTGTCCTCTGTCTCTTTCACTTTCTTCCCGAATCGGCTAGCTCGTGCAATCAATATCTCTTCACTCCCATGCATACAATAGCTACGAGCTTCTGTAAGCGCTGTTGCGCGAGTACTCTATCACGAGCGCACTACCGAAAATTACATAACAAATTGACAACTCTCACATTTCAATTGACGTTGACGAAGGAAAATGACTTGATACCAATTTGACCGGGTTCCATTAGTGAAAGCAGTTAGACTCGAATATCTACTGATCTGTGCTTCGTCCTGCGGGGGTTCCATTTAAAAGTAGATGTTCCGCGAATAGTAGCAGTTGGAGCTAGTTCCTTTTTGACTTTATGGTTCTTTCGTGGAAGTACCGCCCGGGTGGAGCTAGACTTGATTTCCTTGTGTGATTTCCCCATTTTGGCCAGGGAACACGAACTACAGGCCTCAATCCACCCCCTTAGGCGGGAAGGTCGTAGGACTAGGGGAATAGATCTTCATGCACTGGCTTTCCTGTAGCGACAAAGAGCCCTTCTTACTTCTTAAAAAGGGGAGTACCAAACCACTAAGAAGAAAGTAGGAGCGGCCGTAGTTCAATAGAGCATCGAATCAGGAGATGCCCGCTTAATCGCTCGTGCGCCATTGATTACTTAAAGAGAATGTCCACCGCCTTTCGCTCCCGATTTGGTCTTTTGACTTGAGTCAGGACCTCGGGCTATGGAGCCTGGTTTGGTCCTAGACTTGTGCCCGGTTTTCGGGACCTGTGTTCGTGATCGGGCGTGTGGGGACTGGTTGGACGTATTCTATATAGAAAGAGAAGGCACCGCACCAGGGGGAAGCGAGTAAGAACCACACCGGGTATCAGCAGCGTAAAGAAGCTTCTGACCGGCCCCATTAGTTGCAATCGGTTGAGCTACGAGCTATGGAGCTAGGGCTGCTACTATTTTTTATAAAAAAAAGTCTTTGGTGCTCCGACAAGGGCTACCCCTAATCTGAGATTGTGCTAGACTATCACTTCCGCGTAAGACCTCTACCAAAGGTCATCTTCCGACTTCCGGTTCTTCTTTTTCCTTTTTACTTTCTTGCGGAATTGACTTATCATAGGCTGCCCTTCCTCCCCCACAGCCCCTTGGTTCACGATCCAGGAAAGCTAGAATCGAAGCGATCCAAGCACGCTGGGGTTCTTTTGTTTTGAGCAAGCTCTAAATCCTATGTCCTCGTGCTTGAGCCAAGCCTATTTTTAGGCCCGTCGTGGAAGATGTAGCTCTGGCTCTAGAAAGAAGCTATGAAGCGAGCGCTTCTGAACCTATGTTAACTGTGGATGGGCGTTAAGGTCCTGTGGCCATTGATAGAAAGAAGTGGTCTTCCGGGCCAATGGTAGAAGCATTGAAAGCAATGTTCCTGGTAGAGAATGGATCTTCTGGGATTAAAAGTCAATCCATAGTGAGGGCCCTTTCCTTTCTAAGGCCCAATCCATTCTTGAATCATTAGATCTTGCTCTCGATTCAACAACATAACATCTTTATTTCATATAATGTAAAACAGATCAGACAATTAGAAGAGATAGAAGTTCTCCTCCTAGAACGTCCTAGCCTTGAAATCTTCCATTTTTTCTAAAAGGCGGGGTTTGAGGGGAACCCTTTCCGTTAAGAAGGCAGACAAAGCAATCCATGCTAAAGGGCAGTTAGTTAGGGGTTTTATCGCATTAGATCGAAACCCTTCCTCTCATTTCAGTTGAGCTAAATTACATCTTTCTTCTAGCTCTTCTAGTAGTAGCTAACTTAGAAGTCAAGGGAGCTTTTTTTTTCTATTCAAAGTGAAGGGCTTTCCTGGGAATCTCCTGGGAGAAAGACCTGCCTTGTCTATCCTTACCTTAGCTCCTCTTTTTGCCATTGCTCTTCACGCCTAGCAAAGACAAGGAGGAAGGCTCTAATACAAGAGTGTGGTGTCTAGCTCTTCATCATCCGTAGCTCTAAGAAAGCGAAGCTCTGTCTCTCTCTTTCCTGTTAAAGAAAGCAGTCACTCCTTCTTTCAAACTCTCACCATTGAAGGCAAGCGAGCTCCGCCTATGCTTTTGTCTTAGAAGGTGCATTTGTAAATCATTCCAATCGGTAAAGCATTTCAGTCTTCGAAGCCGGTCTCGATGTGGTGGAAGTGGCCCAGGATTCGATCCGTCCCTCGGAGTGGGGGTGTGGGGGCCGTGGTACTCTATCTATAAAAAACGTAATCACCTCTCCCTGACTCACATTCTTGCGAAAGCGCTTTTACCTCTCCGGACTTCCTTCTTTGGCTTAGCTAAGGCAAAGCTTCCGTTCGCACTTAAGGGATTGGATTGATGAAGTCCCTAGGCGTACTATTCTCATAATTTCTAGCTAGGAATAAGGTAAGCACAGACGAAAAAGATGCGGGTCGAAAGCCCGGGAACGAATACTTGAACCTGTGATTCCCGATTACTCAACCCGACCTTCTCTTAAGAGGGTTCACCCTTTCCCCCTTACCAAGGAGTAGTGATAGCCACCAAAAAGGGGGGACGGGAATGAGGGGGGAATCATGGTGCAAACTCAAACTATTGCTGCTACTCTTTCTCTACGAGAGTGGAAATCAATCCAACAAGAAGAAAAGGGAATGTCCGGTGACTGGCACTGACTTCCTTAATTCACTCCTGCAGCTGAGCTGTCGCTAGCATGAACTGCTGTTGGTTTCGAATGAGACCTTGGGCTTGCACCAATCAAATCCACTCCACACCTCACTCTCCCTTACCTTAGGGTATGCGTCTCTTCTAGCTTCCTTTGTATATTGGTTGCTGCTTTGTTTATTCCGCTCGGGTTGGCGGTTCTATGATATCCTACGCAGCTTTCTCTACCCTTGCCTTCTCGTAAAAGTAGTAGGAAGGATTCCATATTACACTAGACTAGGGTCTAACCCTTACCAGTGCTTAGACTTGCAGCCGGAGTTAGCTCACGTCCATGTATATAGGCTTTCTTATTTGTCCATCCCGGGACTAACCCTTTATGTTGTCTGAACTAAGGTGTCAAAGTCTAGTTTATGATGTCCAGTAACCAGTCCGGATTGATAGAACGCACCCTTCTCATCATAGAGAAGGGAAAGCCCTTTCCCCCGATATTGCTTGCTTCTCTCATTCCTGCCCCACGGCATTCAGTTCAACAGACCAGACGTATCAAGAAAGAATCTTCGATCCAAAGTCAGTTCACAAGGAAAGTCAAGAGAGAAGTCTATATGGCAAGAGTTATAGAGTGCGAAGTAAAAAGTATATATTTACTTTTTTTTTTTGTACTGCTCTCTGTACAACATTCATTCTCTAACTGATCTATCTCACTAAGGATGGAACTTGATACAGTGTGAATGGAATGAAGGTGCTCGCTGAACCCATACCATAGATTCTTCGAAAGCTTATTTGTCCGTCAAGGGCTTCGGCATTCAAAGTCAAACGATTTTCTAGATTATCGAGGAACTGGGCGAAAGAGGGAAGCTTATGACTCTTGAACTTGAAGGTGAGCGAGTCAACAAGGTTGAAACTTCCAGGAAAAAACTTCGCATTTTGCCGAGTTCCTTCGACATGGTTCTCTCCAAAGAGGCTTTGGGCACTTTCGCTCATACAATTCTTATAGCTTCTTCCAAAGCGCACTAGGCGAAGTCTCATTCTCTATTCTCTACCGTCACGGGGACTCACCAGAACCAATCATCTTAGAGCGATGAAGAGAATATATTGCTTCTTTGATAGAAGAAGGGAATGGCCGGAACGAATCGTTTGGTTTGCTTTCCGCCTTTCTTTACTCTAGAATAGAAAGAATTACTCTCCTGCAAGACCAGATGAGAAAGGGAGATTGACCCAAAATAAAAATCCAAAGCTATAAAAAAGGGCGTGGAATAAGAGAACAAAAGCTAATCTTTTCTAAATCTAAAAGAATCCCATTTCAAAATAAGTTGGTTCTTCCCTCCGGCCAGCCTCCGACTCTTAGCTAGAACGGCTTGAAGGAATGACTTTCTTTTAAAGAAGGCTGCTTCCTCCACCCGCCTAGGTCAATGACGGCCGGAGTGGAAGCTTGACTAAAAGGTTTTGAAATCCGCGGTGAGGGAATAATTCAATCAGGAGTGAGAGAAAGCATTCAATGGCACCTTATTGTCCCAAACCGAAACAGCCTAGAGAGGTTGGACGGGGAAACTCCCGCTTCGGGTAAAGGGGGTGAATCTGAACTTGCGGAATTGAAAGATCTGGAGTGAGTTCATTGCTTCCTAAGCGGAGGGAGAATGGCTAAGGCAGAAAAGACAACTACGGCGAATATAGAAGAAAAATGGACTACTTTCTTTCCTTTGACTGAAGAATGAAGCAAAGCTAGTCTTGAGAAGCTACAGAAACTATATGCTTAACACATTCAATTCTAGACTTTTCGCAAAATTAGGGCTTTGAAGCCAAAGGCGAAGCCGAGGCAAGAGAAGAAATGAAAAAATCTTACCTATTTCTTTCATTCTCAATAGCCGACAGGGAAGAAGCTTCAAACTGGAGTGATTCCCTAGAAATGCATCTTTTCCCTAGTTCCAAGAATTTCCCTCTTCATTGGGCTTTAGCCCGTTGCCAGGATGTGGGTAAATGCAGTAGTCCAAAGAGGACTAAGAGCTAACTTTCTTCCAGAGACAGATTCAATAGCTTCTAAACCTGAGTTTAGGGCCGCAAAAAGGTTCTTCTAGCTGGGAATTCCACTCCCAATGCTAATGCTTGGCCTGAGGCCAGGATGCTTTGGTTTAGCAGACTGAGGGTAAAGCCCTTTCTTAAACTTAAAGGCATGAAGAGATTCTGGGGCTATCTTTGAAGAGTCAGACAGAGCTGGTACTAGAATATTCTCTTGCCCAGAGGTTGAGATTGAAGCTGAAAAACCTGAGTTTAGGGTAGCGAGAAGGGAATCACCCTTAAATTAAAGGCTTTGAATCGTGAGATTCTTATAGCAGAGATCGGGTATAGGACTCTCTTTTACAGCGCTAGTCTTTCTATACGATATGCTTAACACATCTAATTCGATCTATGTTTTCGATCAATCTGGTTCGGGAAAGCGGTTCTCGACCAGGGGGAGATTGAGAGGAAATGCACCGTGGCACATCTGGTAAGAGAGATTGGAAAACTGGTATTTGCGTAAGAGAAGAAGGGCTATTCAGTTAGTCATTGAGTCGACTTAGAAAGCGGCGGGCCCAGTGCGCTCTCCAATAGTGTCCCGAAATGGGTCCGGAGAGCCGGTCAACCTTAGATCGCCTACGGTCCCTCATGTTGAATAGTGCCCCTTTCTCTTCTTTCTGCTACTTTTGCTATATGCTTAACACATCGAATTCTAACGAAGTGGAGTGATTCAGTAATATAGAAGAAAAATGGACTACTTTCTTTCCGGAAGGTTGACCGATTCAGCGAGGACTGACACTGGCTCGCAGGCTTGACTGGCAATGGAAAGGATTTTTCTCATCCAAATCAGATGATCTTGAATCAAATACTCTTAATAGTGGTTCGCTTAAAAGATCTGTACTAAAAACATCTCCATTCCTTTTAAATCACACATGAAAAAGAGTACGCGAAAAAAGCACACTTTTAGGTGCCAGGAGTGCGGCGTCCAGCCACATTTGCTTCGAATCGAGTACCAGCACTTCGTCTGATTCAACAAGTGGATCCTCCTATCCCGGACCAAAAGAAGTGGCTAGTGGATCTGGATAACCTTTCTTCCCTTCTACTTTTAGTAGTCGATGTTATACCGGTACTACAGAGAAGTAATTGAATTGGCTTAGAAGCGGCTTCAACCTGAGAGGCCCGAAGTCTTCTCCCAGAGTCCTAAGAAGAAAGACTAAGTAGATAGTCGGGGCTAGCTTCCTCAACTCCGAGATGCAGGAACTAGTCAATCAACTGCCCGAGAAATGATGTTGATTGATGTCCTTCCCGCTTTGTGAAGTCAATAATCTAAGTAATGGGTAAGTGGTAAGACCAGAAAGAAGTAGCATTCTATCTGCTGGTGTAACCTTTCGTTGGCTAACCACGCTGCGGATTCGAACCACAGGTTTTCCTTACGTGGTAAATGGTACCTGTAAAAATCATCTTCCGTCAACCCGGATCCTTTCTTTTTACCTTATTAGTGTCCTATGCATAGTGAATACCCCACCCGAGCTGTAGCGGTCTCTCCGTACCGCAGTTTGTCCTTCCGCGGTGAAAGCCATTCTTCATCGATGAAATCCAATCTCTCTTCCCATGTTCGTGATTTAAGACCAAGTCAAGTTTCCGCGTTTCAGTCCTCCGAGTCTTCTCCAAACAGCCGCTCCATAATTGTCCGGCGCAATTCCTTATTTTTCGCTTTTTCCTGGGCCATTCGGCGGCTCAAACGAGTATACATTCGAAAAAGTCTATTGCTTTTGGTTTGAGCTTTTCTGCTAGCATAATCTCGTATTTCGTTTGCTCGTTGTTGCTTGTAACATTATTAACGAGAAAATAGGCTGGCATAATTGGGATGGGAGAAGGCGAGGAAAGCAAGAGAGGGGAGTAGGGGAGAAGAGGGGCATTTTTGTCAAGTGCAAAAGCGATTTTTCGAAGTAGCGAAATTGCTTACAGATCGATGGAATGAATTGCGTATATAACAGAGTCCGATTCACCATGCGGGGAAGTGGGTAGAGGGGGTGCTCGGAATGGGGTATTTTCCTAAGAAAATAAATAAGTAAGAGTTACATTGATCGTTGAGTGCAACCGATATGCGAGAGTACTAGGTAAGACCGGATATCTGCTTATCTTCATTCGGAAATAAGATATGGATAAGGATGGTTCTAAATAACTATTTACATATAGAAAGAAAGTGATTAAAGCTTACTTGAGAAGCTCATATGTATGATTCTAAAATATAGGTTGCAGCATCTGGTAGATCAATCATTAAGCGTTATGCTTAACACATGCAAGTCGAAGTTTTCGGAGTTCGAAAGAGAAGCGGGGTAGAGGAATGGTCAACTCATCAGGCTCATGATCTGAAGATTACAGGTTCAAATCCTGTTCCCGCCTTATGATGCAAAACACAGCATCAACCGGGGTATCAACTATCCCGGTAGAAACCCAGCCTACTGGCCGGGTTGGATCAAAATCGATCATAATTTACTCATGATTAGAGCTTCTCTTAGACTACTTAATGAGGGCGGGGTGGGGATCTATTATTTCCAATTAGATGTTAGGTATTATTGTTCGGATAGTGATTATACTTATAGAAATATTGGTACAATTACTTAAGCTCGTAGCGATGCCGATTCCTCTAGCAGCTCAATCGTATGAGATCAATTCTTTCAGTTGAATGTCCTATGCTATGGCCTGCCTCTCTTTATGCGAACGAATCCGTTTTTTAAGTTAATATATTCGCTCCATGCGACTGCCCCATACGATACGTATCCTCACTCACAGACTGTAATCCAAGTGCACTTCAAGTTAGAGATAGAAAGCTGGTTATAGGGAGAAAGCGCTCTATGGACCGCTCATGGCCGAAGCGATGAAGGATTTCACTAGACAACTTTAAATCCTATTTGTTAAGCATTGATTGCAACATCGGTTTAGACGGATCCAACACGTAATCGACTCGAGGTAGGCTACCGCCTACTTCTCGCATTGACTCCATCGACAGAAAGAACTCAAGGACTCGATACGGGAATCCGAAGAAAAAAGGAAATGGGACTATCCCCGATTCACTCGATCTGATGCCCTTAGGCCGATACAGAGTCCTAGCGATCAAAGCAAGCTAGTCTGAAAGAATTAACTCCTGTTAGCCGTTACGTTAGGGTGACTCGAGAAAGCTTGAAAGGGAATTCCGAGAGCCCTTAAGCTTCAAGCTATCCGGCTTCAAGCCGTGAAGAAGGAATCCGAGTTGCATCTTAAAAGAAGGAAGATCGTTCATCAGCGCTTTCAGTAACTAAGAGTCAATCAGGTGCGTAATCAAGCTAATCTCATTCCTTAGGAGCTGGAGCAATAGGAGATGAAAGAGTTGACTTTACGTTGAATACAGGAACTCGTTTTCTTAGCATAGGTGGAATGAACTATCAGAGAAGAGAAGGCTGAAAGCCTAGCCAAAAGCTTTTGAGTCAAGTACGCAGGAAGAGTTTTTAGGTATAGGAATAGGGCATGTAATTCCGCATTCTTTGGCACGAGGGTTTGGCTTCCTTGATTCAGGTAGGAAAGAAGGGGCTATGGCATGAAGCTTGGTTCATTCATTTCTTTGGAATCGAACTTTCACTCGATTCCAAAGAAAGGGAAGGAAGCTAAGCGTTTAAACGGATAACGAGCGAAGCAGCTCTCACGCGTCTTCAAACCTTCGTCGATCTCTTGTTCTTCCTGTCATCGATATAGCTCATATCTTTCGCTTAGGAACGAGCAGCTACTACTTAAAGATAAGTATAAGTACGTGGGCGGGCGAAGTAGCTCAATCAAAAGATTAGCTAAGAAGCTCAATAGCAACTGTATTGTATAAAATAGGTCGAGTGAATCAGAAATCTAACGATTACCTGAGCCGATAGACGAACTTGTAGAGTCAGACTCTTACCTTAAGCCTAGGGACTACCAGAATTTTATGACTCACTCACCTTACCCACATTCCCTGTGAACTCCGAAATTGAGATCTTGGAAGTCAATTACAGTAGTTGAACGGCTTGTAAACTTAGTGGAAGACTAGTGAAGCTATAAGCGTTCTTAGTCATGGCATTGGGGAGTGAATTCTACCATTGATGTATAGCTTTTTTTCTAGGAGCAGTTAGTCATCCATCTCTATGGGAGTTCAATCAGTCGATGGAAAGGAAGCCTTATCTTGAAGAGCGTCTAACAGCCAATACCATCAGATTTGCAGCTTTCTTGGCCGCCTGGTTCTCTGGCCAAGAATGAGACTTGGGAGTAAGTATATTAAGTATATTCTTAAGGAAGCCGATAGCGTGAATAATCTGGTTTCAGACCCTCAAGCCTTTCAAGCCCTACTAAGTAAAGTGGGATCATGCCTTGGCAGAGTTACTGGCACAAGCCTTCCACAAGACGACTGACATATTCTTGCTGTAGAACTCTTATCTTTTTCATCTAGCGCAAGGTCAACCCCACAAGCCAGAACTAGAAAGTATGTTCCTGGTAGGAGTGGTAGAAGCGATTGAACAGCTTTCCTTGGCTAAAGTAAAGGGGATCGATCCGGGGGAGGAGGAATTGAATCATCAACTGTGGCACTGACTTGAGGAATAAAGCAGTGAATGCTGCCGATACCGGAGCAGCTAAAGCAATTGTAAAAGTAAGATCAGAATGCCGACGTCCCCATGTGTGGCACTTTCGGATTGCCGATATTCAAGCATCTAATAGAAATGTACGAGGAGGGAGTAAGTTTAAAATGCCGAGAATCCCCTGCTGCTGCTATTGAATGCGCAGCTATTGGCTCAGCTGTTAGGACAAAGACGGTGGAAGACTAGGCTGCATCGAATGCCATGGTTCTTGTTCTCGAATCAGCTGTGGGGATTTTTTTCTCTATAGATGCGGCTTTACCGGGGTTAGCACTTTCCTGTTTTACTTTTACTCTCGCTACGACCCTGCTTGACCGCTATGCCCCTTCTCTTGCTTGAGAATGCACTGCTGGTAGGAAGAATGCTGAGTTAATGTCCGAGCAGGGTGAATCAATAGGAATCGAAGCGACGAACTAGGATCCTTTAATATGTCAATTCTGCTCTTTGAAAGAAGCAAATGGACAAAGCCTTTTTGCCGATATTACCACCCGACCTGATGACCCTCATCGAGCAGGAAGTAGACCAGCCTTTGAAGCCTGAACTCTTACTTCTTACCCGGATGGGAAACTGTTCGAAAGTAGCTAGTCTTTTCCTCTTAAAGGCCAAGGCCACTCGCTGAAACTCTTGTTTTAATGCCCACAGATCTGCCGAGCCAGCCTTTTTAGGTTCTTTTGCGGGATAACCGTTCTTAGGGTAATCAAACCTGCTAGTCTTAGTGCTACAGAATCCCCTGTTCGTGGAAGGTTTGCAGGAAATGAATCACTAGTATAAGAAGGGGACAAGGGAAGCCTTTAGGCTTGGAGGTAGGGAAGCGGAAGGGGATTCATGCAGAGAGGAGACTGTGGCACTGACTTTCGGAATTGAATGCGCAGTTAGCAGGACAAATGCCAAACCAAATGCACAGAAGAGTATGCTTGAAAGGTAACGAATCCAATCCCTAAAGCAATTCCGGTAAGAAGAGCTATTGGTCTACTGTATAGAACATAGAAAGATGGGATTGTTTGGGCTAGAAGGGGTAGAGCTTCAAGCACGTGGAAAAAGGGGTTGTTTGCAAAGCCCTTCTTCTTATATTATACTATGGCATCTTGTCCAAAGCGAGCGGTCATGTAAACCCTTTGTCCATTCGGCTCTTTCTTTTCCTAATAGTCCGTCACTTGCCTTTCGGAACTATATTTATTACCTTCCCTTCTCCTGTTGATGCGGCATAACCGGGCTTAGCGAGAAGACTCGTGAACATGAACAATCGCTTCTTTCACAGCTGGTTGAACTTGAGCAAGAACGGATCAAAGAACTCTCTTCCCTTTCGACAACAGCTAAATCGCGATGCCACTTGGCTTTGGGTCGTTCCCTAAAGAATGTCTTTCCCTGGAGCCGGGTAAGTAAGGACTTTGCCTGGTTTTCATTCCTAAGTTAAGTCATTTACGCTCGGTATTCCTTTGATTCTTATAGTCTTCGTGTCAAGGAAAGAAGTCAAATTGAATCAATAGCAGCTTTTATCTTCGCATTCACTAAAGGAAATGCTTAACACATGCCGTTCGATGTTGGTAATTCTATCTGTGCTCTCCAAGAATCTTCATCTTCCACTTGATCTGCAGAAGCTTCGGTCCAAGGTAAAGTCAAATAGGATAAAAAATTCTCATCAGACAGCAATTTTGAAAGCTATATCGCCTACTAACTTTACCATCTTATTTTTCCTTCATGTGCTGTGTATACTGCAGGTAGTCTTCCGTGCATTAAGATTTGCAGCACCTATTCAGGAGCTGGGGAATCGGCTTGCAAGGAAAATCTGGATTGAAGGTCCATATATTTACCTTCCTCTTCGGCTAGAAAAGAATTTATGGGTCAAAAGTGGATGTCTAACTGGTTTAGGCCCAGAATACGACGAGATTATCATCAAAGTTCGGGAGTATCAACCTTAATATCTCACCGGAAGGTTAAAGATGAGCCACATTCAGCGAAGAGTTTCTGGTTTGTGTCCCCTTAATGAATGTATTTTAAATTTCAAAGATAAATTACAAACATAAAATTGAATTCTATAGGATAGATTTCTTAACTAAGAATTTTTAGGACTTTAATTAGAGAGACTTCTGAATTTTGTGTTTGTTGTAGGCTTTTGAAGGCTTTAGGGGCCTAAAGCAGTGCACGAGTATACATTGCTAGAGGAGAGCCGTTTTGAGGCACCCAAGCTTTGCAGCCACTCTTGTTTTGTCGGTCCGTAGATAGCGTTTAGCTAATGATGGTTAAACAGGCGTATGTAAAAAGAAAAAGAGGTTTAGCGACATTGTTCCAGTGCTAGTTGATATGGATCCGTTTGGTTCGCTCATCAAACAGCGCTAGTTATATATATGTATGCAGGCCAGGCCAGATGAATCGCAGGGGATGTATTACCTAATTATGGAGGAATACATGACGAAGTCAACTACCCCTTACTACTTTACCCGATAAGGCCGATACGTCGATGGGCATTCAATATTGGTTCCGGATGTAAGGTCGGAGGGGGAGGAACAGACGGCAACCGAGGATGTCGTGGCCTGCATAACAACTGCTCAACTGGGCGGGTATTGGGGTCATTTGCTCACTAGCAAAGTGCAGTATAGAATAGTCATATACAGTCCCACCAGAATAGCACATCCATTCGGCTATGATATGTATCATCCTGTAGGAAGCATCACTTGAGGTTCGTGTGGCATAGAAAAAGTCAAACAAGCTCCGTTTCGTTAAACTACACTCTTCATTACGTAGTGTAGGAAAGGAACGAGGGAGAGCAAGCTCTGAAAAGAGCTATAAATGAAAATGAATAGATTATAGAACCCTTGCTGTTCTCTCTCATGCCTGAGGTATTGACAAGATCGTCCCTTTATTTTTGGGACCAGATCCTATTTTTGGCCTTTTTGAAAAAAGGATCTATAGAGCACTACTCTAATGTAGCACTTCTAGAGCATGCTTTGGAAGAAGACTCTCATATGGGTTCGTAGCCCTTTCTTCCCCTTGTAAGATTGTCTATGGGATACTTTTTTTCTAATATGCTTTCTATCTCGACAATTTATAGCCTCTCAAGCTATCCCTTTTCGGCAGTCTCAGGGATTGGATTTAGGCGAAATTTCAGTAGCTCTAGCTTCAAGCAAGAAAGTTAGAAAGCCTTTCACTTTTTAGGTAGGCACGTAGGGATTGGATTTTGCCGGCCGGAGTCAAGCTAGAGCAAGAAAGTAGGCTCTAAGGTAAGATCTTTCACTTGAAGGGGAAAAGGCAGGAGTATCCCAAGTGGGTCCCGGATGGTCTTGTAAAATTTATTTACTAGTACTAGTTTTCAGTCATCTAGCGATCCATTGACAGTTGAAGGGGTTTAAGATCTAATTACAGCCCTCGGGTAAGATTTATCTGCCATTGATCAAGTTTCAGTTTAAGTTGCTAGCATAGTTTTAGTACTTTCTTTTCTTTCGATGGCGATCTCATTGATCCAATTGCCGAAAAAAGGCCAGTTCCATCAATTCCTTCTCTTGATAGTGTGAATTACTTAGCTAAGCTAATTCATGCTAGCGCCTTGACTTCCCGCTCGAGTTTTCAAGTTCAAAGATTTAACTTGCTTATCTAATATCTCGCCAGCAGCCTATCTAATCTCCTAGTGCTTTTCTTGGACTGGACTTGGAAGACTGCTTTGCTTGGAGGAATTGTTACACATGCTCTGGGGAAAGCTACAGCCTTTAGTCCTAGAAAAGACTCCGACAATGGGACTAAAGGCTGTAGAGGCGAGTACTATTTGAGTTGAGGTCAGCCAGTTTCCTTACAGCGAGTGTAGGCGTAGTTGATAGGGCAAGGCCTTCGTACCTTTCCTTTCAAGACATCCAGTTGGGGTTACATACGAGCGAGCACCTTTTGTAGGGAGGAGCCCTGTTACGGGTCTAGTTTTTGCCTTTTCTTCCCCGGATGCTTACACAATTGGTCGAGCAAGCGAATAGATAAGGTCTCAATCTTAATAGAAAAAGAGGAACCCCTTATTAAGCTGAGCTTTCTAGCCCCCCGGCCTGTTCTTTTGTTTGGAATTTTTTCAGGGAAGAACACACTAAATCGCATGAAAAGGAAGAAGTTTTACCAAAGTTTGGCGCTGGGTTTGACTCCGTTCCTAAATTTTTAAAGGAAAAAAGTTCTATTTAGCTTCTATTTCTCCATCAGATGCTTTTCTAGCTTCTCGGAAGGGGTATGGATCCTGGTGCTTACTAAGCTCCTAATTCCTGGTTTCGTATATGAATGTTTTTAGATTTATGTTTTGATTTAGTGGTAAATGAGCCTGAAATGACTGTATTATTCCGATCCTCGAGGCGAAAGTTTGCTTACTGGGGTGCTTAGGCATGCTTTGTCTATTCTGAGATGCCCTGCTTCCTTTACCCTACTCTTTCCTTTTGATGCTTGTGTGAACCTGGGATGGGTATTTTAACTTATAAAATATTTGAATCTTTCTTATTCCTCTTCTTTGTTCTACCTTAGCTTGTGTAGCCTATGCGAAGCAAGCCTACATACCTCTTCCTTTCTGGTAGAAGGAGCCCTCATACCCACTCTCCTTCTCCACCCCATACCTGAATAGATATAGGGTGGCCTCGCCTTAGAAGGCTACAGAAGTGATAAAGGTGAAGCCCACCTTTCCGGGCTCTTAGGAGTAAGCGGGCTAGCCCATGAGCGAAGCGAGCAGAGTCAACAGAGTTCCTTACCACTAAACTATATTTGTTTGGGCAAGATAAATCTTTCGACTCCAGGCTAGAGAAAGAGATAGACTTAGATCTCTGCTAATAGAATCGTGAGATCAGAACCAAACTAGGGGAATCGGGGCTGAAAGCCTGGCATGTGAATGAGTCCGGAGAGGGGACCGCGGGGAGATCTATTGGTGGAGTTCCGCTACCAGCTATGAATATGAAAGTACAGTCGGCTTACCCAATCTCAGTTCCAATCCACTTGAGCCTAACCAACCTTCGTACCGGAACTTGTTAATTGAGTGACTTCCGTGCCTACACAACTCAGTTGAGCTTCTTCTCTACTTGTCACTCTTCGCCCCGAGAGTTAGGAGAAAGGCTTCACCTATTTCATACCCTTGCCGTCCTACCACCTCTCCTTCTTACTTGTTAGTCGAGATACCAACCCTCCAACTCAGTCTTTCCGCTTCCCGGATTATCAGTCGAGTTACTAGGCTCCTAGAAAGATTTCGCTTCTACAACGCCTTTGAAGTTGAGCTTCTTCAATCCTCTCCTTATCAATCAGTCGAGCTACTTCGTGCCTCTAACCCTATCGTTTCGTAAACTAAACTATAACCTTTGAAGTCGATCTTTACGTCGACCCGTGGAATGGAAACTAAGACGAATCAAGTGCAATCGCGCTTTCGATCTTATAAACGATATTCCTACTTCAACTGCTACGCCCCTCGGACTATCTAAAGAGTCACTTCGCCTTATAAGGGGCTGCTTTTCGCTTCTACGACTAGGCTCGTTCCCTATCTGAAACCGGAACTTCGAAGGTACGGGTCTAGGTGAATCAATGGGATCATTTCCTTTCTTTAGTGGAAGTCTAAGGAGCGAAGCGCTTAGTGGTTGAAGTAGAGGAGAGCTAGAATGAGTCAATTTTCCTAGGGAAAGCAGGAAGGAAGAATCGGATCCCGGGGCACCATCGTCCGAAGGACCTTATCATAAAGAAACCCACTGAGATAGGGAGACAGTGGTCGGAAACGACCTAAGATAAACTCCAAAGGGTAATGCATTTTCTGGTAAATCAACTTAATCCTCTCATACTTGGGAGGAAGAAAGTGATCAACCTTGCCAAGGGTCTTATACCCAGCACCCCCCACCCGAAGCAGAGTACTGAAACGGGCAAAAGGATGACGATCCGCAAGGGACATAAGTCCGTACGGATGGTAATAAGACAACAGAGATTTCAACGAGATCTGGGAGAGGGCAACCCGCATACCCTTCACTAGAAATCGTTTGGCAAACTCGACACACCCAGTCGTGGAAACCAGAGACTTCGGGAGGGAGATTTTGACCCCCAACCGAGCTAAGGTATCACGATAGATGCCTGCAACCCACGGGTCAGTGATGAGGATATCATCACCTAACAAAATACCCTTACCTTTACCTCATTACCCGCATCAAAAGACGGATCTTAGTCATATACTATTATCTTTCTTTCATTACTTCAGTGATCTTCATAATGAGGGATTTCCTATCTCATCTTGTAGAGTGAGACCAGCGAATAAGGAAAAAGGGTAACAACTCTCCCTTGGCTCTTTCAAATTACATAGGAAGAGAGCTTCCCGAAACCATTGCTCAGCAAGCATCCCTATGTCTCGCACTCAAGCTAAGGGCTTAGTACGGTTTACCGAGCCATCAGTTCATAGAAAGAAGTTCCAGGACATGGTCGAGGATGCTTTTCAGCTGAGACTACTCATGTCCGGGGCATAAGAAATGGGGCTAGCTCTCTCGCACACATTCCAGAGGATGGAAGGTTCACTTAAGAAATATCATAAGAGAAGTGGGCTATAAGTAGGCCTAAGCCGTTAGCTATTGCGATCAAGGCAGCTCACCCATCCTTGGGACCCTAATCCTTCCTTGGAATAATCCTTGGAAGCGGTAAAAGCCTCGATTACATTCGGAAGAGGCCTGTGGAATCGGGATCAGGAGAAATATATGACATTGGAGAAGATTGCTTTGTATCCGGTTCTAACTCGCCTCTGATAGTAGGAATCAGATAGCTATCGCCGAGCCATCCAAAGTTGCTGGCTCCGGGGCATTGAATCAAATCATTGGTTCGGGGGACAAAGAAAGAAGAAGAGAGGGAGAGGGGATTTTTTTTCCGTATCGGACTTTGCTGCTTCTTAGCCGCTCTGCTGGAAGTGGAACAGGAGAAAGAGATGCTGAGCATTGCCTTGGTTCCGATAGAGGTGGAATAGAGCTTGGTTCTGGTTCCGGCACTCGATGAAGATGAACATGCAGGTGGCTCGCCCTTGGTTCAGATGAATGAGATGGCTTAGGGGCTCACCTTATCTCGTGAGTTGGTCCCGGAAGAGACGAATAGAATGCGCATGGCAATGGACTCGGATTGGCTGGCTTACTCGCCTTTGCTTAGCTTTTTCATGTAGTTCCGTCAGGGTCCTTGAGAGATGAAGACGGAGAGAGATCGGTTGAGTTGATTCCACTCGTTCCTCCAAGGCCAGTGACTCGAGAGAAACTTTCAGATGCTTGCTTCCCCGCCGCTAAGAGAAATGATGGCGGAGAGGGGGCCTTCGTCACAGACAGGATTGGGAGGCTCCAGAAGGGAATACTCATCCAATCTCAGAGAAGGTTGGTTCGTGGCACCAGATCTCAACGTCGAAGGACAAGGTAGACCGACCAGACTTTTGACAGTTGGAGATCTCTTCCCGAGGGTGCCTTTTATTTCTCTTTGTTTCAAATGTTGTCAATGTGGTATAAGACCGTTCCTCCGGGGATCTCTTTGAAAGTTGGAATATCTGAACTGAGGAACAAAAGGAGGTGTTGAACTGATTCGAATCTTGGACTTATACCAGATCTTGTTTTGTCGAAGCGATTGGGTTTGCTGGCTAACCCGGAGTGCCTTTGAAATCAATCGATCCTCTTTTTCTGTCAATCACCGGTTCGAAATCTGCTTGAAGCGAAGCGGTTTCCTCGACGTCTGATCATTCGTTCAGATTGAACTCCATCGAGTGGAATCTGTCTTTATGCCAAAAACACGGGCTTTCTCGATGTGGGAAGGTACTCTTCTCTTTCCCCTGATCTACCTATGATCCCTTCATCACGCCTGGGAGCGCTGTGACGCCTGAACTGATCATCGAAACGTGTGTGTTAAACAAATTCCGATTGCCTCGGGTGATTAAGCCGATTTACGGGCAAAGCACTTTATTATTTCATTTCGTATAGCTGTAAAAGTGCATTTTTCGAAATTCTTATAATAACTTAAGGTTTAACTAAGCCGAGAGAGTCCATCTTATTCGCAACTATAAAGACGAGATGATGAGTCCAAATTACCCCTTCGGTAGTCGATCCCCATTCGGTTTTTCTAAGGCTTAACGCCCTCTGCTGATGAGGTTTCTCCTTTCTCTGTGATCGCCTTTCCATCAGCTTTCTTTTATGCTGGGTACTTCACTGAAAAACCTACGGTTGGCTTCGTTTCTGCTTCAGCTTCCAACTTCCTCTTTTTCGTACTGCGGGCTTCTTGCGGTTCCCCGGGCGCCTCTTATCTTTCCTTATGTCTTTACTACTTAGAGAGATCACATAATTGCTTCTTTTGTCTGGAAGCCTCTTTCCGGTCTTAGTCTAGTTTTCTACCTTTGCCTCGAGACACGTAGCTCTTTCAATCAACCCCAGCTTGAACTGATAAGAAAGAGGTTTTTTGAATCCCATACCGAGTGCTATCGTATAGTTGATCACTGCTGCATTTATAAGTTATTCGACTCGAAATTGCATATGCATAAGAGAAGAAAGGATAGAAAATAGGTTTACAGTCGTCTCTTTGACTGCAGAGCAAAGCAGAATGAAGACTTAAATAAGTCAAAAAGAGTCTCTGGCTCTTGGGCCGATTCCATTACTTATAGAGCATTCTAGACGCAAATAGAAAGAGAATAGCTCACAGCCAAGAAATTTCATAGAATGACGAAGAGTACTCCTGTTCGGGTTGATTTGAACACTTCTTATGAGAGAATGAGGGTCTAAAACGAAGGGGGAGCCAGCAGTAGAAAGATCGTACCTTAGCTTCCTTGATTGACAGACTGGCTACCAACCGTGCTAGCAAAATGTTCTATTTATCCATAGAAATAGATTCGAGACGATCGATCTTTTGTCCGTTCTTTTGGCTTTAAACTCAGAGGAGAAAGAAATTATAGACACTAATCTAATTAGATCTGCTCTTCATAGAACGGCGGGGTCAACCTTAGAGAGAAGCGCTTTTGCTACTGAGAAAACGAACAAACTAGGATCTTAACGTATAGAGAGCTAGGATCTTAAGAAGAGAGCTAGGAGGCCACGGACATCATCACTAAACCACCTAGGACTTTCTCTCTGTAGAAGACTTCCGAAAATCCAGGATTTTAATTTATTTCCTTTTACATACTCATGAAAGTCCCAGCAATGTGTACCCTATCTTCTATTTCTATCCTGTCTTCGCCTATCTCTATCCCGGACACGTTCCCTCTCAGTTATATGAGGAACTGCTTTCTCTCCTTTTCTGTATCTTAATGATCGACCTCTGGGACAAGATGATGGATCGAATTTGGTGGAGGAAGTTCCAATAGAATCACTCTTAGTGACTCAAGTGTGGAAAAGCTTCTCAACCAGCTAGTCGAACTACCTCAGTGAAGCTCGAAGAGCTTACGGGTGAGCCACCGGTCAATCCCTGGGACACTAGCGAGTCCTTAAAAGCTCCCGATCGGAGATCCATGGGAATAGATGGACTTTCTCTAGGACCTATTCAAGCTTCCTTCTCAGGCTCCTCTTCTCCTTATATACTGACGAATCCGAATGCTTCTATTCCCCTTCATAAGTTCTATCCTCACTTTGCTTCCTTTAGGCGTCCCCAAGAGACTTGTTAACGGAGTAAATATACTGAGTGACCCATGCCTTTCTTGGTTGTAAAAACCCAACCTAATCTTTCTAACTAAGAGCAGATTTGCCGCAACGCAAACAGCTTATTCAATGCCAAACCCTACTGAATGGCTTCCCCTCCCTCTTCCGGGCTTTTTTGCCAAAAGTTATTGTAGCTTGAATGGAACCCACTTAAATCCGAATCCAATCCAGATCAGATGCCAATCCAATGAGTTCGATTTCCCGCAGCTGGAAGTCAAGCTTTGATGCGAGAAAAGGAAGTCCAGCTAGCAGCGTATTCGCCGACAGAGAAAGAGAAGACCAGATCTTGGACTTGCAAGCTCTCTCGAGGGAATCACTTTTAGCAAGCTTTCGAGAAAGTTTAGATCCAATCCAGAGAGTTCGATCTCTGTAGTCAAGTCTAAGACAGTTGATTCGGTATCTAAGACAACTCTTCTAGAAAGCGCCAGGCATGCTTCTCTTCATAAGTCATTCAATGCTTGGCTTCCTTCATTCATTTAATACTTCATAGGATGCAAGTCCAGATGAACCATTTTCGACTAGCTAATAAAGGAGAATCCGTTCTAACACCCGATATTACGTAAAATAAGATACCAGTTTGACTCGCCTTAGGGGAACAGCTTCACGCTCTACTTTAGACTTTCCTTTCCCATAACGGATCACTTCACTGGCTCCTATCCTTCGACTGAGACTGGGACCGGCCAACTACTGATTACTGCAGACTTTTGAATTTCCCATCCTGCATCGCTTCTATTCCTAAGGCAGTTCATTTGGGTAAGTCCCAAGACAGAGATTCCTTTATGCCAAAGCTGACTCTGATTCCCTACTTGAATGAATAGCTTAGGAAGTACAGATTGACTTTACTGGATTCCGTCTTGACTTACAAACATCTCGATTGGCTAAAGACCATGCCTTGC